AAATATTAAGATATTAGCATTATAGACTAGTTTTTAAGATTTTGAAAATAGGCAAATTACGTGTCACATAGTGTTTATATTTATTTCTTGGAATTGGTTTCCGATCATTTTAGAAAGCTTCAAAACTTGTATATGAGTTCCTTACCATTAGCACTAAAAGGTGAAAAAAAAGAATGATAGCAAACTAAACCTATAAAAATACGTTTGAAGACATTATATTTATCACACTATCTTGATTTTAGAGAAATTAAAAAACTTTGGCATTGAACTATTTTCCCAGGAAGTGTCCCTCCAAGTATCGTCGTCGATTTATAACGTTTCACTACTGAGTTCGAGATGGATCAGTGTGGTTCCGCTGAATACACTAAAAACACCAAAGCAAAAATAGTTACTAAATTAATTAGTAACTATAAGTTTATTTGAAAATTCAAGTCCTCGGTCTGTTAGCACATCTCAGCTCATATATTACTACATTTATACTTGATGCCTATTAAACGGTTAGTCTTACCGTGACCTTACTCACTTACGTGATGAGAATACTTATCTTGAGGTGGGCTTCCCACTTAGATGCTTTCAGCGGTTATCCACTCCATACATAGCTACCCAGCGTTTACCGTTGGCACGATAACTGGTACACCAGAGGTATGTCCTTCTCGGTCCTCTCGTACTAAAGAAGGCTCCTCTCAATATTCTAACGCCTACACCGGATATGGACCGAACTGTCTCACGACGTTCTGAACCCAGCTCGCGTACCGCTTTCATGGGCGAACAGCCCAACCCTTGGGACGTACTACCGCCCCAGGATGCGATGAGCCGACATCGAGGTGCCAAACCTCCCCGTCGATGTGAACTCTTGGGGGAGATCAGCCTGTTATCCCTAGAGTAACTTTTATCCGTTGAGTGACGGCCTTTCCACTCAGCACCGTCAGATCACTAAGACCGACTTTCGTCCCTGCTCGACTTGTAGGTCTCACAGTCAAGCTTCCTTATGCCTTTACACTCTAGATACGATTTCTACACGTTCAGAGGAAACCTTTGTACGCCTCCGTTACCATTTGGGAGGCGACCGCCCCAGTCAAACTGCCCGCCTGAAACTGTTCTTTGACCAGATCATGATACAAAGTTAGAAATCTAACATTACCAGAGTGGTATCTCACTGATGGCTCCTAAATTCCCGCAAGAATAAACTCAACGCCTCCCACCTATGCTGCGCAAATAAAGTCCAATTTCAATTTCAAGTTACAGTAAAGCTTCATAGGGTCTTTCTGTCCAGGTGCAGGTAGTCCGCATCTTCACAGACAAGTCTATTTCACCGAGCCCCTCTCCGAGACAGTATCCAAATCATTACGCCTTTCGTGCGGGTCGGAACTTACCCGACAAGGAATTTCGCTACCTTAGGACCGTTATAGTTACGGCCGCCGTTCACCAGGGCTTCAGTTATCAGCTTCGCTAATGCTAACCAACTTCTTTAACCTTCTGGCACTGGGCAGGCGTCAGCCCCCATACATCGTCTTACGACTTAGCGGAGACCTGTGTTTTTGATAAACAGTTGCTTGGATCTTGTTATTGCAACCTTATAAATAAGGCACTCCTTCTCCCGAAGTTACGGAGTCATTTTGCCGAGTTCCTTAGAGAGAGTTATCTCGCGCCCCTTAGTATACTCTACCTACCCACCTGTGTCGGTTATGGTACAGGCATTATTTATTTACGACAGTGCGAGCTTTTCTTGGAAGTCTGACATAGACTGCTTCAATGCCGTAGCATCTCGTCATCACGCCTCAACTCAAAACGTTTTCACCGTTTCTCAACATCTCGAACGCTTAAACCGGTAACCAACATCCGGCCAGCTTAGCCTTCTTCGTCCCTCGTTATCAATAAATAATGGTACGGGAATATTAACCCGTTGTCCATCGACTACGCTTTTCAGCCTGGCCTTAGGTCCTGACTTACCCTCCGCGGACGAGCCTTCCGGAGGAAACCTTGGGTTTTCGGGGTATAGGATTCTCACCTATATTTTCGTTACTCAAGCCGACATTCTCACTTCTGCTTCGTCCATATCCGCTTCCGCTAATACTTCAATCTACAACAGAACGCTCCCCTACCGATATATTTTCAATATATCGCACAGTTTCGGCAGATTACTTAGTCCCGTACATTTTCGGCGCAGGTTTACTCGATCAGTGAGCTATTACGCACTCTTTAAAGGATTGCTGCTTCTAAGCAAACCTCCTGATTGTTTTTGCACTCCCACCTCCTTTATCACTTAGTAATCATTTAGGGGCCTTAACTGGTGCTCTGGGCTGTTTCCCTCTTGACAATGGAGCTTATCCCCCACAGTCTCACTGATAAACTGTTCACTTAGTATTCTTAGTTTGCAACGATTTGGTACCGAATTACCAGCCCGCATACGTAACAGTGCTTTACCCCTAAGTTATAATATTTATCGCTGCGCCAAAACGCATTTCGGGGAGAACCAGCTAGCTCCGAATTCGATTGGCATTTCACCCCTAACCACAGCTCATCCGCTGATTTTTCAACATCAGTCGGTTGGGTCCTCCACTTAGTATTACCTAAGCTTCAACCTGGCCATGGTTAGATCATCCGGGTTCGGGTCTATAACCAGTGACATATGCCCTATTCAGGCTCGCTTTCACTATGGCTCCAGCATTCTCTGCCTTAACCTGCCACTACCTATAAGTCGCCGGCTCATTCTTCAACAGGCACGCAGTCAGACGATTTAGTCGTCCTCCTACTGGTTGTAAGTTTATGGTTTCATGTTCTTTTCACTCCCCTCCCGGGGTTCTTTTCACCTTTCCCTCACGGTACTGTTTCACTATCGGTCATTCAGTAATATTTAGCCTTACGAGGTGGTCCTCGCAGATTCACACGGAATTTCACGTGCTCCATGCTACTTGGGATTTGATTTGATTATTTCAATTTTCAACTACAAGACTATCACTTTCTTTGGTTAAGTATTCCAACTTATTCGTCTAATTGTCCTAATCGATTAACAATCGTCCCACTACCCTTAATCTATAAAATTAAGTTTAGGCTTCTCCCGTTTCGCTCGCCGCTACTAAGGGAATCGTTTTTTACTTTCTTTTCCTCTAGGTACTAAGATGTTTCAGTTCCCTAGGTTCGCTCTTGCTTATCTATGAATTCAATAAGTAGTATAAAAAGTTTCCTCATTCGGAGACCTCCGGATCATAGCTTTTTTCCAACTCCCCGAAGCGTTTCGCCGGTAAACGCGTCCTTCATCGCTTCTGAATGCCAAGGTATTCCCCATAAACTCTTAATTCCTTGAATTTAAGACGTTTCTTAAAAAATTTCTTTATTTTCTCATGTGGAGGTAAGCGGATTCGAACCGCTGACAACCGCCGTGCAAAGGCGGTGCTCTACCAGCTGAGCTATACCCCCGCTGGGCCATTCTGGATTTGAACCAGAGACCTCACCCTTATCAGGGGTGCGCTCTAACCAACTGAGCTAATAGCCCGTAAATCATTTTGATGATTTACTAAAAGTTAATGATTTAACTTTTGATTATTACCATTCCTACTTGGGAATGTATCGACCTTATTCTTAAAAATTTCTTTTTAAAAGGAGGTGATCCAACCGCACCTTCCAGTACGGTTACCTTGTTACGACTTCACCCTAGTCACTAATTCTACCTTAGGCATCCTCCTCCGAATGGTTAGAGTGACGACTTCGGGTATAACCAGCTTCCATGGTGTGACGGGCGGTGTGTACAAGGCCCGGGAACGAATTCACCGCTGTATAGCTGACCAGCGATTACTAGCGATTCCAACTTCATGCAGGCGAGTTGCAGCCTACAATCCGAACTTAGAATGAGTTTATAGATTAGCTTGTCTTCGCAGATTTGCATCTCATTGTCTCACCCATTGTAGCACGTGTGTAGCCCAGGGTGTAAGGGGCATGCTGACTTGACGTCATCCCCGCCTTCCTCCGGTTTATAACCAGCAGTCTTTCTAGAGTTCCAATAAGGCAACTAAAAATGAGGGTTGCGCTCGTTGCGGGACTTAACCCAACATCTCACGACACGAGCTGACGACAGCCATGCACCACCTGTGTATACGTTCCAAAAGGCACTTTCTTTTTTCAAAGAAATTCGTATCATGTCAAACCCTGGTAAGGTTCTTCGCGTTGCATCGAATTAAACCACATGCTCCACCGCTTGTGCGGGCCCCCGTCAATTCCTTTGAGTTTCACTCTTGCGAGCATACTTCCCAGGCGGGATACTTAACGCGTTAGCTTTGATACTGCACAGGTCGATCTGTTCAACATCTAGTATCCATTGTTTACAGCTAGGACTACTGGGGTATCTAATCCCATTTGCTACCCTAGCTTTCGTCTCTGAGTGTCAGTAATAGCCCAGTAAAGTGCCTTCGCCATCGGTGTTCTTTCCAATCTCTACGCATTTCACCGCTCCACTGGAAATTCCCTTTACCCCTACTATACTCTAGTCTAATAGTTTCGACTGCGATTTTGAAGTTGAGCCTCAAGATTTAACAGTTGACTTATTAAACCACCTACAGACGCTTTACGCCCAGTGATTCCGGATAACACTTGCATCCTCCGTATTACCGCGGCTGCTGGCACGGAGTTAGCCGATGCTTATTCTTCAGGTACACGTCATTTATTCCTCCCTGAAAAAAGAGGTTTACAACCCATAGGCAGTCATCCCTCACGCGAGATTGCTCCGTCAGGCTTTCGCCCATTGCGGAAAATTCCCCACTGCTGCCTCCCGTAGGAGTCTGGACCGTGTCTCAGTTCCAGTGTGTCTGATCGTCCTCTCAAACCAGATACTGATCGTCGCCTTGGTAAGCCATTACCCTACCAACAAGCTAATCAGCCGCAAGCTTCTCTCTAGGCGGAAAAATCCATTTCACTCGAAAGCATATGGGGTATTAGCAACCGTTTCCAGTTGTTGTCCCCCTCCTAAAGGCAAATTCTTACGTGTTACTCACCCGTCCGCCACTCGAGTCAAAGACTCTCGTACGACTTGCATGTGTAAAGCATCTCGCCAGCGTTCATCCTGAGCCAGGATCAAACTCTCTTTAAATTTCCATAAATTTGTTTTTTTGAACTTCGTTTGAAGTTTATCTCATAAAGTTAATTCTTATCTTAACGTATGAATTAAAATATCCGAGATTTTAAATAGTATAAATAGTTTAAACTTAAAAATTACTAACTTCAGAAATAAAATAATAGAATTCTAATTTCTCATATATCTATTATAATAGAATCATTAATCTATGAAAATTACAGATTAATAATTCTATGAATAACTCAATACACTTAAAAAATACTATGCAGGTTATCCATTAAAAGACTGACCCCAACCATTTGCTGTTGATGAATTATCTGGCTATCTGGGAGTAATTGTAAATTTAAATCACTGTAGGCCGTTTTCATATATTCTAAAATATCAGGTCGTTCATGGAACCAAAATTCTCGAATATCATTTGGAATAGGATGTCGGTACCACAAGGTTGGTAAATAATGGAAAACAAGTACATCTTTCATTTGATTATTAATCACAAGTTTTGTTGGTTCTCCTTCACTTGGAAGAAATGGCATCGTAAAGACTAAATGATTTAAGCTATCGGCCAATACCCCAAGTGCGCCCAGAAAAATACTTCCCGTAACATTGACACCAAATATTGAAGGGACAATGCCTTGTAGAGTATCTTCTGTCCAATCCACTGCAGTTGTTAGATATGACCATGGAAATGTATAAGGATTAATATAAATAAGCCACGAGATGGCAATTCTAAGAATTACCATTTGAGAATAGAAAACTAATCCAATAAATATCACCTCACGAAGAATTTCAAGAATACTAATATCTAAACAAATATTCAATTTCACTTGAATAAATTCGGATAGCCAATCGGGGAGAAAGAAAATATTGTTATAATTTTCAATATAGAAATTATAAAACCCTTCATCTTGCGTTTCGTATATATACCTTGGAACTGGTTCAACTCGAGGTGTTGGTCCAAATATCATTTCAAACCAAGTTTCAGGACGCTGTGCTGGAGGAAAATATGTTATCCGTTTTGGAAGAGTATCAATTGCTGCGAATTTTCCTTGCCCTTCTGAGAGAACCTTAGAAATCGTTGGCATACCAGGAGTTTCTGGATATCCAAACTGAGAAGCTATTTTTACAAATAATTCTCCAATTTTATCATAGAATGCTGTTCGAACTGGAGCAAATTTTTCATCTAAACCCATTTTGAATTCGTATTAAGTTAATAAGTATTTGATTACTAAAAAAATATAGAAGATAATATTGTATATGGATATGATAATATAAAATAAAAATATTTAAAAGTATAAATTTGAAAAAAAATCCGAGTCATCTAATGACAATTGTATCCATAAATGTCTGATGGAGAAATTAGTTTGACTCGGGATAGTAGGATTTGAACCTACGACCCCCTGCTCCCAAAGCAGGTGCTCTACCAAGCTGAGCTATATCCCGATAAATTCTTAATAAATAATAACTATTGTATCTTAGACTTTAGAAGATTTGTCAAAAAAATTCAAGTTTTTTAGAAAGTTTTTAAAAGAATGATGAAAAAAGGTTAAATAAATATTTAACCTTTTTTCAAAATTATGCAAATTTACCAGAAGTAGATGCAATAACAAACGCCGCAAATGTTAAGATAAAACCAACAGCGAAGTGTACTAAACCAACTAAACGTGCTTGAACAATCGATAAAGCGACTGGTTTATCACGCCAACGAACTAAGTTCGCAAGTGGTGTACGTTCATGAGCCCAAACTAATGTTTCAATTAATTCTTGCCAATAACCACGCCAAGAAATTAAGAACATAAATCCAGTAGCCCAGATTAAATGACCAAATAAGAAAGTCCAAGCCCAAACAGCTAAGTTATTCATACCAAACGGGTTATAACCATTAATTAATGGTGATGAATTTAACCATAAGTAATCTCTTAACCAACCCATAATATAGTTTGAAGATTCATTAAATTGGCCTGGGTTCCCGCTCCAAATTGTCATATGTTTCCAATGCCAATAGAATGTTACCCAAGAAATTGTGTTTAACATCCAGAACATAGCTAGGTAGAATGCATCCCATGCTGAGATATCACAAGTACCACCACGACCTGGACCATCACAAGGGAAACTGTAACCAAAGTCTTTTTTATCTGGCATTAATTTTGAACCACGTGCATCTAAAGCACCTTTCACAAGAATTAATGCAGTTACATGTAAGCCTAAGGCAATTGCGTGGTGAACTAAGAAGTCACCTGGTCCAATTGTTAAGAATAAATCATTCTTATCATTATTAATAGCATCTAACCAACCAGGTAACCAAACTTGATTACCAGCAACAGTTGCAGGACTTGTTGATGATGATAATAAAACGTTAAACTCATAAACAGCTTTACCAGATGCTGCTTGAATATATTCCGCAAACACAGGTTCAAATAAAATTTGTTTTTCTGGTTGACCAAATGCAACTACTGTATCGTTATGAATATATAAGCCTAATGTATGGAAGCCTAAGAATAACGATGCCCAGCTTAAATGTGAAATAATAGCTTCTTTATGCTCTAACATTCGTGCTAAAACATTATTTTTATTTAATTCTGGATCGTAATCACGAACAAAGAAAATAGCACCGTGCGCAAATGCTCCAACCATTAAGAAACCAGCAATATATTGATGATGTGTGTATAACGCTGCTTCTGTTGTAAAATCTTTAGATAAATATGCATACGGAGTTAATGCATAAATATGTTGAGCAGTTAATGAAGTTGCAACACCTAAACTTGCTAATGCTAAGCCTAGTTGCATGTGTAAAGAATTTGTAATTGTTTCAAATAATCCCACATGACCTGCTCCTAATCGACCTCCTGGAGGTCGGTGAGCATCTAAGATCTCTTTCATATTATGTCCAATACCAAAGTTTGTTCGGTACATATGACCTGCAATAATGAATACAACAGCAATTGCTAATTGATGATGAGCAATATCACTTAACCATAATGATTGAGTTTGTGGATGGAAGCCACCTAAGAATGTTAAAATTGCCGTTCCAGCTCCTTCACTTGTTCCATAAACATGTGAAGCAGTATCAGGATTTTCTGCATACACAGTCCAATTACCACTAAAGAATGGTGCTAAACCAGCTGGATGCGGTGGAGTCGTTAAGAAATTATCCCAACCAACATGTACACCACGTGATGCCGGAATTGCTACGTGAACAATGTGTCCAGTCCATGCTAATGAACTTACACCTAATAAACCTGATAAATGATGATTTAATCGTGACTCATTATTTTTGAACCAAGATAAACTTGGACGGAATTTTGGTTGTAAATGTAACCAACCCGCAAATAATAATGCACATGAAAGTAATAATAGTCCAATCGATCCCGTGTATAATTCTTGATTCGTACGGAATCCAATAGTGTACCACCATTGGTATACGCCTGAATATGCGAAATTAACAGGATATGTATTTCCTTTACTAAATGCTTTTAACGCTGAATCACCAAAGTGTGGATCCCAAATTGCGTGTGCAATTGGTTTCACTTTTAAAGGATTAGTAACCCATTTTTCGAAATTTCCTTGCCAAGCAACATGAAATAGATTTCCAGAAGTCCATAAGAAAATGATAGCTAAATGACCAAAATGTGATGCAAAGATCTTTTGGTACAAGTTTTCTTCTGTCATACCATCATGGGCTTCTAAATCATGAGCAGTTGCGATCCCATACCAGATTCTTCTCGTTGCTGGATCTTGTGCTAGGGCTTGGCTAAATTTTGGGAATTTAGTTGCCATAATTATAAAATACCTTATTTATATAAATTTTAGTGAGTCATAAAATATTCCAAAATGCGTGAATATTTTATTGATGATGAATGTATAAAACTTTTTGGAAAAATTTAACTGATGGATACTGCACGTGCTAGGAAGAATGACCAAGTCGTTCCAATACCACCTAATAAATAATGAGCTAATCCAACGGCACGACCTTGAGTAATACTCAGTGCACGTGGTTGAATTGCTGGTGCAAAGTTTAGTTTATTATGTGCCCAAACAATTGATTCGATTAATTCTTGCCAATAACCACGACCACTAAATAAGAACATTAAACTAAATGCCCAAATAAAGTGAGCTCCTAAGAAGATTAAACCATATGCTGACGATGCAGATCCATACGATTGAATTACTTGTGAAGCTTGTGACCATAAGAAATCACGTAACCAACCGTTAATTGTAACGGCACTCTTTGCAAAGTTTCCACCAGTAACGTGTGAAATTGTACCATCTGATGAAATAGTACCCCAAACATCCGATTGCATTTTCCAACTGAAATGGAAAATTACTACTGAAATCGAATTATACATCCAAAATAAACCTAAAAACACATGATCCCAACTTGAACTTTGACATGTACCACCACGACCTGGACCATCACATGGGAAACGGAATCCTAAATTTGCTTTATCTGGAATTAATTTTGAACTTCGTGCGTATAACACACCTTTTAATAAAATTAAAACAGTCACGTGGATTGTGAAAGCATGAATATGGTGTACCATAAAATCAGCTGTACCTAATTTAATAGGCATCATTGCAATTTTACCACCAACTTCTACAACCTCACCACCAAAAGCATAACTAGTAGTAGCTAATGCATTCGGAGCCGTTGTTCCCGGTGCTAATAAATGAATGTTTTGAATCCATTGTGCAAAAATTGGTTGTAATTGAATTCCCTTGTCTGAAAACACATCTTGTGGACGACCTAATGCACGCATTGTATCGTTATGAATGTAGAATCCAAATGCGTGACATCCTAAGAAAATACAAACCCAATTTAAATGTGAAATAATTGCATCACGGTGACGTAATACCCGATCTAATAAATTATTATAATTGTTTGCCGGTGTGTAATCACGAACCATGAAAATTGCTCCATGAGCTGCACCACCCACTACACAGAATCCACCAATCCACATATGATGAGTGAATAACGAAAGTTGTGTAGCATAATCCGTTGCAATATAAGGATATGGTGGCATTGCATACATATGATGCGCCACAATGATACTTAATGAACCCATCATAGCTAAATTAATTGCTAATTGAGCATGCCATGAAGTGGTTAAAATTTCGTATAAGCCTTTATGACCTTCACCAGTGAATGGACCTTTATGAGCTTCTAAAATTTCTTTCATGCTATGACCAATACCCCAATTTGTGCGGTACATATGGCCAGCAAAAATAAATAAAACTGCTAAAGCTAAATGGTGGTGAGCAATATCACTTAACCATAATCCACCTGTTACAGGATTTAAACCACCTTTAAATGTTAAGAAATCTGAATATTCACCCCAATGACCACCAAAGAATGGAGCTAATCCTTTTGAAAAACTAGGATATAATTGGCTCATTAATTCACGGTTAATTAAAAACTCGTGCGGTAATGGGATTTCTTGTGGTGAAACACCAGCATCTAATAATTTATTAATTGGTAAAGCGATATGAATTTGATGACCTGACCAAGATAAACAACCTAAGCCTAATAAACCAGCTAAATGGTGGTTCATCATCGATTCTGCGTTTTGGAACCATTCTAATTTTGGTGCTGCTTTGTGATAGTGGAACCAACCTGCAAATAACATGATGGCTGACATAGCAAGTCCACCAATTGCAATCCAATATAGTTCAACTTCACTTGTAATTCCTTCTGCACGCCACATTTGGAACCAACCTGAAGTTGTTTGAACACCTTGGAAGTTTCCACCTACATCACCATTTAAAATTTCTTGACCTACAATTGGCCAAACAACTTGAGAACTTTGTTTGATATTGACAGGATCATTTAACCAAGCAGAGTAATTAGAGAAATATGCACCATGGAAATGCATACCACTAATCCATAAGAAAATAATTGCTAATTGTCCAAAATGTGCACTGAAAATTTTACGAGAAACTTCTTCTAACGAACTTGTTTGACTATCAAAATCATGAGCGTCAGCATGTAAATTCCAAATCCAAGTAGTTGTTTTTGGACCTTTCGCTAAAGTTCGAGAAAAATGACCTGGTTGGGCCCATTTCGCGAAACTAGTTTCGACTGCATCTTTTTCGACAAAAACTTGAACATTTTTTGTCCGACGATCGGTTGAGCTTATTGCCATTACTATTTCTCCTTATTGGGAGACAAAAATCTATGAAACTCTCATAATCCAAAAAACAAAAATTTGAAAAATATTTGTTTATTACGAGTTTTCAAATTCTAATTATAGTTAGTTTCCAAAAAATCGTCCAAAAAGAATGCTAAACCTTCTCCAACTCAAGTCTGAACTCTTGTTTTATCTTGATCTTGGTATTCTGATAGCTTAGATGCTTATTAGATTGGTGTGTTCCAGTTCTATCTGTTAATATACTTAGTAACTGCTTATGGAGAATAAAAAATAATGAATAATAGAGAAACTCTATTATTCATTATTTGGGAATATTGATTTAGAATTATTCTTGATTCTAAATGGATCAAAGATCTAACATTAATCAATTGGACGCATTGATAATACTGGCTCATTAGCACGGTTAATACCTTTTTCGAAACCAGCTGCCGCAGCACGAGCACGACCTGAATGCCACCAGTGACCTACTAAGAAGAAGAAGGCTAATGTGAAGTGTGAACAACATAACCATGAACGTGGTGATACATAGTTAACTGAGTTAATTTCTGTAGCTACACCACCTACTGAGTTCAGTGATCCTAATGGAGCGTGTGTCATGTATTCTGCCGCACGACGTTCTTGCCATGGTTGGATATCATTTTTAATTTTGTTAATATCTAAACCGTTTGGACCACGTAATGGCTCAACCCATGGTGCACGTAAATCCCAGAAACGCATTGTTTCACCACCGAAGATAATTTCTCCACTTGGTGAACGCATTAAGTATTTACCTAAACCTGTTGGACCTTGTGCAGAAGAAACATTTGCACCTAATCGTTGGTCACGAACTAAGAATGTAAATGCTTGAGATTGTGATGCCTCTGGACCTGTTGGACCATAAAGTTCACTTGGGTAAGCTGTGTTGTTATACCAAGAGTATAAAGCTGCTGTCCAGCCCATAAGAGAGATTGCAGCTAAACTGTATGAAAGGTAAGCCTCACCAGACCATACAAAAGCACGACGTGCCCATGCGAATGGTTTTGTGAAGATGTGCCAAATTCCACCAGTAATACATAAAACACCAACCCAGATGTGACCACCAATAACATCTTCCATATTATTTACAGAAACAACCCAACCGTCACCACCAAATGGAGAACGGAAAACGTAACCAAAAATAACAATTGGATTTAATGTTGGTGTTGTGATGTAACGAACATCTCCACCACCAGGTGCCCAAGTATCATATACACCACCGATGTACATTGCTTTAGCAACTAATAAGAATGCACCACAACCTAAAAGACATAAGTGAATACCTAAGATTGTTGTCATTTTATTTTTATCACGCCAATCATAACCAAAGAATGGGAATGATTCTTCTAATGTATCAGGACCTAATAATGAGTGGTAAATACCACCAAATCCTAATACTGCTGATGAAATTAAATGAATAACACCAACTGCGAAATATGGCACAGTTGTAGTAATTTCACCACCTGGTCCAATTCCGTATCCTAATGTAGCTAAATGTTGCATACAAATAAAACCTTGTTCATATAAAGGTTTTTCTGGTACAAAATGTGAAACCTCAAATAAAATCATTGCACCGGCCCAAAATACCATTAAACCAGCGTGTGCTACGTGAGCACCTAATAATTTACCTGAAACATTGATTAAACGAGCATTTCCACTCCACCAAGCAAATCCTGTAGACTCAATGTCGCGACCTGCTATACTACTATTAAAGGGCGTTTCCACGTGGTAATACCTCCTCAGGGAATACAAAGTTTTCATGTGGTTGATCTTGTGCAGCCATCCACGAACGAATACCTTCGTTTAATAAAATATTTTTTGTATAGAATGTTTCAAATTCTGGATCTTCCGCTGCACGTAATTCTTGTGAAACGAAATCGTATGCACGTAAATTTAATGCTAAACCTACAATACCAATAGCACTAGTCCATAAACCAGTTACAGGTACAAATAACATAAAGAAGTGTAACCAACGTTTGTTTGAGAATGCTACACCAAAGATTTGTGACCAGAAACGGTTTGCTGTAACCATTGAATAAGTCTCTTCTGATTGAGTTGGTGTGAATGCACGGAATGTATTCGCTGCATCACCATCTTCAAATAATGTATTTTCTACTGTTGCACCATGGATAGCACAAAGTAATGCACCACCTAAAATACCTGCAACACCCATCATATGGAATGGGTTTAGTGTCCAGTTATGGAAACCTTGTAAGAATAATAAGAAACGGAAAATTGCCGCTACACCAAAACTTGGTGCGAAGAACCAACTTGCTTGTCCTAAAGGGTACAGTAAGAATACTGAAACGAATACAGCAATTGGACCCGAGAAAGCAATCGCGTTATATGGACGGATACCAACTAAACGAGCAATTTCAAATTGACGTAAACAGAATCCAATTAAACCAAATGCACCATGTAAAGCTACAAATGTCCATAAACCACCGATTTGACACCAACGAGTGAAATCACCTTGTGCTTCCGGACCCCATAAAAGTAATAATGAATGACCCATACTGTTTGCAGGTGTTGATACTGCTGCAGTTAAGAAGTTACAACCTTCAAGGTATGAACTTGCTAAACCATGTGTATACCACGATGTTACAAATGTTGTACCTGTTAACCATCCACCAGCTGCTAAATATGCAGTAGGGAATAATAATAAACCTGACCAACCAACGAATACGAATCGATCTTTTTTTAACCAATCATCGATCAAGTCAAATAAGCCACGTTCTTGGTTTTGTCCAATAGCAATGGTCATATTTTAATAATCCTTTAATTTAATTATTGAAAGAATAAACGCTTATTTAAGTTTTTATTCTAAACTCTCTAACCTTAGATTATTATTGTACGTTAAAAGTGAAAAAAATAAACAAAATTATTTTGCCAATCCTTCTTAGAATTTTACTCGTTTAAAATGATGTATATAAAATTCTCTTTAAATAAAAAATTTTGATCTAAATTTAAGAAAATTACCCATCAATATAAATAAAAATTTCTTTGATTTTATAGTAAAATCATTACTATTAAATCTAATACTTTAATTAGCCTTAAAAAAACTTTAAAGATATATTATTATTTATGGAAACTTTATTACTATCTCGTTTACCAGAAGCATACGTTATTTTTAGTCCAATTGTTGACGTATTGCCAGTTATTCCAGTTTTCTTCTTACTATTAGCATTTGTATGGCAAGCAGCAATTGGATTTAGATAATTTAATTTGACCCTTACAAATTAGTTTACTCATTGTATAATACTATTCTAAAAATAGATATACGTACGTTTATAATACAAATACAAATATTATGGTAGAACCTTTATTATCTGGAATAGTTTTAGGATTAATTACAGTTACAGCAATTGGTCTTTTTGTTGCAGCATTTTTACAGTACCGACGTGGAAGTCAATTTGACGTTTAAATTATAAACGTCAAATATTCTTTTGAGTTCGTTAATCATTAAAGTTTAGAAAAAAACTTTAAAATTAGTATTTTATAATTTTTCTAAACTTTAATGTGAATTTTAAAATTAGATGCAATCATATTTACTCGTATAAGTTAATACTTACAAATAAATTGTAAAGTGCAAATTATTTTTTATTAATTTTATTATTGAAAAAGCTAGTGAAGGGATTTGAACCCCCAACCTACGGATTACAAAACCGTTGCTCTACCATTGAGCTACACCAGCATATATGTATTGTTATTATTGATCTACGCTCGAATTATAAATCAACATTCTTATGTTATTAAAACTTAACTATGTTTTTCTAATTAATTAGTTAAGGTATACTAAGACTAATTATATTTTATTATTATGAATTTGTCAATACTAAATTCATAATAATATTTCCTAAAGTGAATATTAGAGAATTAAAAAACTAACAAATTTTCAAACCCAATGATATCATATCTCTCAATTTGTAGAAGGTGATAAATTTCAGCAAAATTAAAATTTTACAAATAAATTATTTTATTCGTAGATTTTTACATGAAATATATTGTTTATAGTTTAGTAACTAGGCCCAGTAGGAATCGAACCTACATTGGAAAATTAGAAGTTTTCTGTCCTAATCCATTAGACGATAGGCCCTTTATTTAGTTTCTATGGGTGATACAGGATTTGAACCTGTGACCTTCTGCTTGTAAGGCAGACACTCTACCGCTGAGTTAATCACCCATTTATTTATATAGTTCTAATATTAATGTTATTATAGAGAAAAGTTAATGAAATGTCAATACGATGAATAAAATATTTAAGACACCTAATCTCCATTCTTATAAATTTCAAATGTCTTCAATTTGAAATTTATAAGAATGGAAAGAATTTAACTTAATAGTAAATTTATAATCGTTAGTTAATTAGTATAATGAATCTTCTTCATGTACTAAAACTGTACAATCTGATTTAGGATATGCAATACATGTTAATACAAATCCTTCACCCATTTGATCTTCATCTAAGAATGTTTGATCTGATTGATCGATTTCACCGGCTGTTACTTTACCAGCACAAGTTGAACATGCACCTGCACGACATGAATAAGGTAAATCTAATCCTACTTCTTCAGCTGCATCTAATAAAAACACGTCATCGCCACAATCAATTGTTTGATCGATTTCATGTTCTTCTGATAATAATGATACTTTGTATACTGCCATATAACTCCTTATTTTAAATAGATATAAAGTATATATTAAAATTATCTTAATATTACTTTACTACCTTATATTATACCACTTAAATTAAATATATGTGAAAGAATTTATTTTACTTAAATGTTTGTTTTAAACGACTTGCTTTTCCTTTTAAGTTTCTTAAATAATATAATTTTGAACGTCTTACTTTTGAAGAACGTAAGATTTCAATTGAATCAATTTTTGGTGAATGAAGTAAAAAGATTCTCTCAATTCCGATACCTTGTAAAATTTTTCGTACTGTGATAGTTGTATTGATTGAACTATTTTTTTTCGCAATAATTGTCCCTTCGTAAAATTGAACTCGCTCTTTATTTCCTTCAATAATTTTAACACCAACTTTTACATTATCACCAATTCGGACAGGTGGTATTTCTTTTTTTAAAAATTGGGCTTCTACCCCACTTACGATTTGTTGAACATTTAATTTAGCCATACGTTTAAATTATTACATTTGATTATTTCTTATAAATAAGTTTACAACCACATCTGAAAAAAAACAATATTTAAATTATTAGAATGCATTCGACTGGGTTCGAACCAGTGATGTTCCAGAGGAAAACGGATTATGAGTCCGGTGCCTTCAACCACTCGGCCACGAATGCAAGTATGGAGCTGATGGGAATTGAACCCACGTCCATTTAAACTTTTTAATACACTTTTATCACAAGCATAGTTCCAAAGAACAGTATATATTATTAAGTTAGTCTAAACTATATGACGTCAAACGTCTAGGGATAGTGAGAAAATGATAAATAAAAATAATTGTTACGCAGCAGCAAATCGTAATGAATTTGACTGATTAACGTTACAAATTGACTGAATAAAAGTCGAAACAGATAAAATTAAATTTTTAGCAGTTATTTAAAATTGGGATATTTTTTTTCGAAGAATATCAACTTCGACTTGATTCGTATGTTAACAAAATTTAAATGTCGAAACCAAAGCAGCCCCATAATTATACTTTAATTTGATGAATCATCAAAATGTTCACTTTTTCTTATTTTCATGAATTAATTTGATAAAATACTCAAAGTTTTAAAAAGGATAACGTATAAGCATGAAGGGAATCGAACCCTTGACTTTCAGAATCGGAATCTGATGCTCTATCCCCTGAGCTACATGCTTTTATTTTAAAAATATTTTTCATTTTTGTAAAATAGAAAGTATGCAAAAATTTCAAAAAGAATAAATCTTTTTGAAATTCTTTAAACCAATTAGAAGTAAATTTTACCACCACCCCATTTTTCTGTAACAATTTTTGGTTGTAATAAGATATGACCAGAGATTGCTGTTAAATCTTCATCAGTTACCGAACGCATACGTGGGTAAATGTCCGCACTCTTAATACTTGGGTGTACTTCTGCAATTGATTCTTGTCCATCATATGATGTTGGATCTTTTAAGAAATCTACTAATCCTTCGATACTATCACGACGTGGTGTTGCTAAACTTAAAGCTTCTGGGTCTAAGCCAACATTTGGATTTGTTTTTGTAATTCCACCTGTATGACATGCACCACATGTTGCATTAAATAAACGTTTACCACGTTTTACTTGTTCCGGTGTTAAAACAACTGTTCCACCTTTACTGTCCTTAACAACTGTTCGTGTTGCTTCATCTAAATCAATTGCTGATGCTGTAGTTACAAAAAGACCAAAAATACCAACAAATAAAATTGAAACGATCTGTGAATACTTTTTAAGCATAAGTTAAAAAAAATTGTTTACAAACTTGAAACCAAGATTTTTAAAAAGTTTCGTTAAGAGTTAACTTCGATTTTTATTTTTCTTTTTTGATTTTGCTAAATTAGCTATTAAACCTCGTAGACGAATATTTTCCCAACCGGCAACTAAAACAGTTAAAACTATTAAAACTTGACTAAATAATAAAATTGGATCTAATCGCCAACCATGGACCATTAGAATACAACTATATAGTAAACCCATTGTAGAAAAAAAAATATCTTCGTCACGTGCAATTTCTGGTTTAACATTTCTCAGAGAATATAAAATTAGAACGCCAACACTTACAATAATACCTAAGAAAATATTTGGACCAAAACTAACATTTATCATAAAATATTTATTTTTAATAGATCATAAGATAAAATTAACTAAAAAGAGTATAACCAAATATGTCTAAATTTTTAGACTATTATGCTCGTGTAACTTTATCACTTTTACTAATAATTGCTAATGCAACTCCGATAACAATTACAACTACTCCGCCCGCAACTAAACTAGATACAAAATTTGCTAATGAAGGTGTCATTTCTAAAATTTCCTTTTTTTTAATAGTAATAAAATTAAAAATAGTAAAATTAACTACAATATACATTGTATCAAGTTTTTATAAAAAATAGAAAAATTTTTTATAAAACTCGTTAAAAGATTAAAGTCAAATTTTCAAAGTCCTATTTTTTGTTTTTTTACTTATTTAATTTATTCTAAAACCAACACTTTTTAATTTGAAATCAAATGAAAACACGTATTGATTATTAGAACATGTTATAATTATTAACGAATATTAATAATTATAACATGTTTGTTCAAGAACGAAACGCAATTCTTGATCAAGCAGTTTACCAGAAACCTAATGAAACTGCTTTATCAATTGGTAAACATGCACCAATACCGAACCAAACTGCAAATACAAAGCCTACAATAAATAATAAGCTTGCAATTGGACGACGGAACGGATTTTGGAATTTATTAACATTCTCAATAAATGGTACAGTAATAAGTCCTGCTGGAACAGCAGCCATTGCTAATACACCTAATAATTTATTAGGTAATACTCGTAATAAGTTAAATGTTGGGAAGAAATACCATTCTGGTAAAATTTCTAATGGTGTATTAAATGGATCTGCCGGTTCACCCATTTGAGTTGGAGCTAATACTGCTAAACCTGCACAACATGCAAACATACCTAACATAGTTAATGGGAAAATATATAAAATATCATTTGGCCATGCTGGTTCACCATAATAGTTATGACCCATTCCTTTTGCTAATTTTGCTCTTAATTTTGGATCGGTTAAATCTGGTTTTTTAATTACTGACATAATATTTTTTAATGATTAAATTATTGGATTTCTAAAAATTATAACGGACCTGAAATACCTTGTTTGCGAATCATTAAGAAATGAGTTAGCATTAAGACTGCTGCTGCAACAGGTAAAACGAATGTATGTGCACTGTAGAATCGTGTTAAAGTTGATTGACCTACACTTTCGCCTCCACGTAAAATTAATACTAATGGTGGTCCAACAATTGGTACAGCTGCTGGTACACCCGTTACAATTTTACAAGCCCAGAATCCTACTTGATCCCATGGTAATGAATATCCTGTTACACCAAATGAAACAGTTACAACTGATAAAATAACACCAGTTACCCAAGTTAATTCTCGAGGTTTCTTAAAACCACCTGTTAAATATACACGGAATACATGCAATACTAACATTAATACCATCATACTCGCAGACCAACGGTGCATTGAACGAATTAACCAGCCAAAATTAACACTCGTCATAATGTATTCTACTGAAGCAAAGGCATCTACAACACTAGGTCGATAATAAAATGTCATTGCAAATCCTGTTGCAACTTGAATTAAAAAACAAGTAAGAACAAGACCACCAAAACAATAAAAGATATTCACATGAGGTGGAACATATTTACTAGAAATATCATCAGCAATTGCTTGAACCTCTAAACGTTCCTCAAACCAATCGTAAACTTTACCCATAATATAATTTTCACATTCTTTAACACTGTTAAGCAAACTCTTAAATAAAGGCGAGAGTGGGATTCGAACCCACGGAACCCGTAAAGATTCATCTGATTTCAAATCAGACGCAATCGACCAACTCTGCCATCTCGCCAAAAAGATTAGTTTTAAAACTAATCTTAATTTTATTAAGTATCGTATGTAGCTGTCCCACTAAATTTAATTTGAGCAGGGTTTGGATTTTTCCCAATTGAGAATGGACGACTATTTACTGCAGTTCGTCCTGGATTTACTTTTTCAGGAAAAACACCATCTTTTGGATGTAGATATTGAACTTCACCACTTGGGAAAATTCGATAAATTTTGTAATCATTAATTTTAAACGTTCTTAATTGAGTACCTAATGCTAAACACTGTTCTTTACGTGCTAAATACAATAAATTCTCTCCACTACGCATGATTGCTGCTCCACCTGTTGGCATTTCAAATATTTGTTCTTTTGAACTTGTCCAAGTAATAGCATATTTCTCTTCAACTTCCGCTGCGCGTAACCAACCCCCCGTGCTTCCACCAAAGGTTGGGAAAGGTGTTTGTAAGTTTAATGTCATCTGTAAAACTTTATAAATGTTTAATGTTTAATATATAATTTTAATAAAAAAAAAAATTTTTTATTAAAATTATCGGTATTAAAACTATTAGCTTCTAGCGGAGAATGGATTTGAACCACTGACCTTCGGGTTATGAGCCCAACGAGCTAACCAGACTGCTCTACTCCGCGCAAAATAACATTTATTTGTCTATCGAATTTCATTAATTTAGACGTGTCTTATGTTTAATGATTTAAATCAAAATATAACATAGTTTGATCAAAATTGTCAATAGTAACTTTTAAAATTTAATTTCTGAAACATCTCAAAGATCATTTGAATAATTTTAGATTTAATCTTTAAATTTTAGAATATAGAAATATAACTTAAACTCATCTTACAATCAAATTTATAAATCTGAGATTTTAGAGTTCAGGAAATATAAATATTTATTTCAAATTAACTTAAATTCAAAATGATTTTATTTACCGAGTGGTAAAATTTTGACTTCAGTTATAAATATCAATATAAAAAAGAAGTCCATTTTAAGAAATGGACTTCTTTTTACTGTACTAAGAACAAATTAACACGGTATATAAAACTTTTTTGACTTAAATAAACCAAAATAAATTCTTTTCTTTGGATCTAAAAATAAAAATAAATTAGAAGTTAAGTTCCGCAGCTTGTACTTTTTCGAATTGTTTTTTCTTTAAAACTAATGAGATTTGAGTTACTAAAACAAAGAAACAGAAAACAAGATAGCCAACAATTCGAAGTGGGTTTTGTAACACAATCTCTGACTCTTCTTGTCCAAATCCACCTGCATTTGGATTAACATTTAAATCTTGATCTGCTTTAACAATATCACCTGCTTTCACAGTTAATACTAATCCTTTTGGAACAGATTGTGATGTTTTGACACCACCAGAATTGATAATTTCAACAATTGAGTCACCTTTTTCTGAAACTGAAATGTCAGTAATTTGGCCCGCTTGTGTTGCACCAAAAACATTTACATTACTCTTCTCACCAGTTGGGTAAACCTGACCACGTCCACGATTTCCACCAGCATAGAATGGGTATGTTAAATATTTCACATCTGAATCTTTTTCTGGATCAGGAGCAACAACTGGGAAGATTAATTCTTGGTGTTTTTTACCTGAAATAGGACCTACGACAAACATATTATCTAATTCAGTACTATACGGTGAAATAAATACACCTTTATTTTTTGCTTTAATTTCTGGTGAAATTTGCTGTTTTGATGCTAATTTAAAACCTTTCGGTAAAATTAAAATACCACCAACATTTAAATCAGTTTGTTTTCCGTTTGCACCAATTTGTTTCAGACTTGTATCATATGGTACTTTTACTTCTACTTCAAAAACTGAATTTGGTAGAACTGCTTGTGGTGCTTCAATCTCAATTGCTTTTTGATTTAAATGACAATTCGCACAAGCTAATTTTCCATTTGCTGCACGAGGGTTTGAATAATTTTGCTGTGCAAAAACTGGATATGCTAATGAATCTGGAACATATGATCCAAAAACACTTACAGCAATCGTTGAAGCAAATAAAAGACTTTTAAAAAACTTGTTAGTTGCCATAATTTAAATACTTGTTAAGTATAAATATTCTATATATAAGTTAATTTTTTATTAAAAACAAGATTCCTAAACCAGAAATATATAATAATACTATCGCAAATGATAATAATAATTGTGTTAATGGATCAGTTGAAGGTGTTAAAATTGCTCCCAGAATGGTTGAAATCAATATGACATAACGCCAAGCACCTAACATTTGTTTTGGAGAAACAATATTTAATAACCCTACTAAAATTTGAATAATAGGAATCTGAAATGCTAATCCTGTGCTGTAAAATAAAACAAGAATAAATTCAAAGTATTGGTCAAATGACCAAAATGGCTCAAGAACTTCTTCACTATAATTTAGAAAAAAGTTTAATGCAGCTGGAACTAATGTATAGTAGGAGAAAGCCAATCCTAAACCAAATAAAACTAATGAACTTATTAATAATGGAAGAATAATTTTTGTCTCTTTTTTAGTTAGACCTGGTAATAAAAATAAAATTAATTGACCAATGGCAACCGGACTTGAGAAAAGCAAGCCTGTATAAAATGAGATTTTTACTGTTGAAATAAAATATTCGCCCGGTGATAGTTGAAAAAATTTCACGTTATTGATTGGAAGTTCTAAAATTTTAACTAGACTTTTTACTTCCACAAATGCAAAACATGTAAATAATAGAATTACACCAACGATTAAAAAAATACGTTGTCTTAATTCTTCTACATGCTCTGAAAAAGGTAATTCTAATGTTACCACTGAATTATTTGTAAAATTAAAATTAGAATTGGTTGGCATATAGAAAGATAAATTTATACTATTTGATAATTTATATTTTTTATCAATTTTACAAACTATAAGTACACTTATAGTTTGTAAAATGTGGGAAGATTATTTATGATAAATAATTCATAGCCTCTAATTTGGCTGTTGCTTTTTTTAATTCAACAGACGCATCTAATAAACCCTTATCGGTTTCGGCTTCTTCAACAGCAAGTGTTGCTTTCTCTAATTCTTGTGTTGCTTCACTTAATTCGATATCAATAAGTTCTTCAACATCGTTTACTAAAACTGTTACACGATTTCGATCAATTTCCGCTAATCCACCACATAAGATAATAGGTGTCCATTTTTCTTCTAATTTGATTCTTAATAGACCTGTATCTAATGCCGTAATTAATGCTGCATGACCATCTAATACGCCTACTTGTCCAGTTAAACCAGGTAAAACTACTTCATCTGCTGTTGTTGAACAAATGACTCTGTCTGGGGTAAGGACACGAATGTTCATAACCATATATTTGACTCCTTATTTTAGAGTTTCTGCTTTTTCAATTGCTTCGTCAATATTTCCTACAAGATAGAATGATTGTTCTGGTAAATCGTCTAATTCACCATCTAAAACCATTGTGAAACCTTTGATTGTATCTTCTAAGCTTACGTATTTACCTGGTGAGCCTGTGAAGATTTCAGCAACGAAGAATGGTTGTGATAAGAATCTTTCAACTTTACGTGCACGTGCAACAGTTAAACGATCTTCTTCTGATAATTCGTCAATACCTAGAATTGCAATAATATCTTGTAATTCTTTATAACGTTGTAATGTTTCTTTTACTGTTTCAGCAATGTTGTAATGAGTATCACTTACAATACCTGGTTGTAACATTGTTGATGTTGAATCTAATGGATCTACTGCTGGGTAAATACCTTTTGCTGCTAAATTACGAGATAATACTGTTGTTGCATCTAAATGGGCAAACGTTGTTGCTGGAGCTGGATCTGTTAAATCATCCGCTGGTACATAAACAGCTTGAATTGATGTAATTGAACCTTGCGTTGTTGATGTGATTCGTTCTTGTAAAGCACCCATTTCAGTTGCTAATGTTGGTTGGTAACCTACTGCTGACGGCATACGACCTAATAAAGCAGATACTTCAGAACCAGCTTGTGTGAAACGGAAGATATTATCAATAAATAATAAAACATCTTGCTTATTTACATCACGGAAGTATTCAGCCATTGTTAAAGCTGTTAAACCTACACGCATACGTGCTCCCGGAGGTTCATTCATTTGACCGTATACTAAAGCTACTTTTGATTCTGGGAAATTACTTTCGTTAATTACACCTGATTCTTTCATTTCTTCGTATAAATCGTTCCCTTCACGAGTACGTTCACCTACACCACCAAATACTGATACTCCACCGTGTGCTTTTGCAATGTTATTAATTAATTCCATAATTAATACTGTTTTACCTACTCCAGCACCACCAAATAAACCAATTTTACCACCACGACGGTATGGTGCTAATAAATCAACTACTTTAATACCAGTCTCAAAGATTGATGGTTTAGTTTCTAATTCTGTAAATGCTGGTGCATCTCTGTGAATTGGTAATGTTTCATCAAATGAAACGTCTCCTTGCTCATCAACCGGTTCACCGATTACATTGAAAATACGTCCTAATGTTACAGTTCCAACAGGTACACTAATAGGAGTACCTAAATCAACTGCTTCTACACCACGTTTTAAACCATCTGTTGAACGCATTGAAACCGCACGAACTTGATTATCACCTAATAATTGTTGTACTTCAACAATTGTTGAGCTTCCATCGCCTAATTCGATTTTAAGTGCACTGTAGATAGGTGGTAAATTGCCATCAGTGAATTCAATATCTAATACAGGACCAATAATTTGAGTAACGAAACCTTTATTTAAATTAGTTTTTACCATTTTGATTTAACATATTAAAATATCTTCGAATAAATATACTTTCAAACATTTGCCGATTATTTGCAATAATTCCTAACTATTCCTAATTAATATATATTATACAGCAAATTGGAAATGATTATTGAATCCAATCAAGTGCAAAAGATTTCGCTTGATTGAAACTATGAATTTGTATCCATAAATCGACCTGTAACTTTTAACCAATTTCTAGCCCCGGGGTAATTGTCGGGAGCTAATTTTAAAGCTTGAATCCAATATTCTGCTGCCTTATCAAATAATTCCTTTGATAAATCAACATATTCATCATCATCAAATGTTTGTGCTCGTAACGCTTGAGAATGATAAATTACTGCAATATTATTTAATGCTTGTGGAAGATTTGAATTTAATGCTAAAGCCTGATGATAAAATTCTAATGCTTGGGTATATTTTCCCGTATTTCCATAAATTAATCCAATATTGTAGAGTGTATAACTACGATCATACGGATCTTCTTCAACTTGTAATGCTTCATAATAATTTCGTAATGCTTCGGCATAACGTCCTTTTCCCTGAGCTGACATTCCAGCGCGATAATAAGAAAACGCTTGTTTTTCCTGTTTACTCGCTGGTAAAATTTTTAATAATATATCAGCAATTACTGTAAATGTTTTATCAATAAAATTTCCCATAATGTAAATTTCTCCTTATAAATTAACCGAAAATTAAGGTGAGTTATTATTATAAAGAATAATAACTCAAGATATTTTAAATTGGATCTGATGCAACGAATGGGAATAATGATAATACACGTGCACGTTTGATTGCTTTTGACAATTTTCGTTGTTGTTGAACAGTTACTCCTGTTGCACGACGTGGAAGTATTTTTCCTTGGTCCGTAACAAATAATGTTAATAAATCAATATCTTTGTAACCAATTTTTTGATTTAAACCAATTGGTGACGCTTTTTGTTTTTGTCTTGCCATAATTTATTTAATTTCTTTGTGTGTAGTAGGTTTATTACAATTTGGACAATATTTTTTTAACTCTAATCTTTCAGGGTTATTTCGACGGTTTTTTTGTGTCGTATATCTAGATACACCAGGTGAACGTTTATTTAAATTTGAACGACATTCTGTACATTCTAAAGTAATTAAAATTCGAGTGCCTTTATTTTTTGCCATAGAAATTTGAACTTAATAATTTTAATTATTATATTGCCTAAAAATTTTCATCTTATCAAGGTTTAAGGATAAATTAATAAATTTTTCTGAAAAAAACCTTCCAATTTTTCAATGATTGTATTACAATTTAGTATTATACTTTTATTTTAAATATTACTTGATAACTTATTTTAAAAAATATGGCTAATAATAAATCTGCACAAAAACGCATTGGAACTAATGAACGAAACCGTTTACGCAATCGTTACTATAAAACGTCTGTTCGAACGTTAACAAAACTTTTTTTAAAGACTCTGAACTCAAGTGAAAACGGACAAACTCCGGAATCAAAAGAGAAGTTACAGACTATTTTAAATTCGATCTATAGTTTTTTAGATAAAGGAACAAAGAAAAACGTTTTTCATAAAAATACAGCAGCTCGACAAAAAGCACGACTTGCTAGCCGCCTTTCTACTACTCGCTAAATTAGAATATACGAAAGACAGTGTGTCAAAAATCGGAACTGATTTATCTCACAATTAGATTTTCATTTTAATTGTAATAAACGATTCTATCTCGACATTATTGTAGTTAAATTTACAATAATGTCTCAGCTTGAAGGATGTCGGCTTTTATTCGATTAACTTAAAATCTGCTTCTAATCAATTATTTATGGCATAAACTAAAATCATGCACAAAAATATTAATTATATCAATGCTCTCCCCGATTTTCTTGCTATGCAACGAGTAAGTTTTTGTTGGTTTATTACTCAAGGTTTGACTGAAGAATTAGCTTTATTCTCAAAAATTTACGATTTTAGTCAAAATACAGAATATTTAATCTTTAGTCAAGAATATGTATTAATTAAACCGCTTTATAATTTAGTCATTGCAAAAAAATATAGCGGAAATTATCGTGCCCAGCTAGTGATTCCTATTGAAGTACGAAATAAAGTACTGAACCAAGTTCATTATCAAAACCAATTTCCAATCATTACCTTACCTCTGATGACAACATATGCAACATTTATTATTAATGGATGTGAACGGGTTATTGTCAGTCAAATTATTCGAAGTCCTGGTATTTATTTCGAAAAAAATAAAAACCAACGAATTCAGAACCATTTTAAACGTAAATTATCAGCTGATATTCACAAATTAAGAACGTTTTTACCCTCTGGTGAGGCGTTTATTTCGGAGTTTGATCTATTTTTCTCAAAACCACAATTAGATCAACCAAGAATCAATTTTACAGATACAGATGATAAAATTCTTGATTTTTTAAAACATAAACGAGTCAAAAAAATTTTTACAACTTGGGAAAATCAAACTTATGATTCCAAACCACAGGAACATAATGCAATCCCAATCTCATATTATTCTTTGGAATTTTTAAAACAATCGAAAGACGATTCATCTTTCTCCTTTTTCCAATGTTTTAAATTTTATCTTTTAGTTTCACAAACACTAAAATCTAAAACAAATTCAAAAGTACGTGTATTATTTTTGAAATGGTTAAAACAAAAATATACAAATAGTAATACAAAAATTAACTTCACTAATACTACGATTAGTGTTTTACTAAAATATTTTCAATTTTTATTAAAAATTCTAAACAAATATAAAATCATTAATCAAACGTTATTACAATCTTCAGGATCAAATAAAATTTTAGATTTTCAACCAACTATTAATTTATCAGATCATCAAATCCAAACAATTATTCAATTGTATACAAAGACGATTATAAATTCCCAATTGATGGTTCAGGTTCAATTAAATTCAAGACTTGTCTTAGTTAATGACCATTTAGTAAATTGGTTTTCGGATATTAAAAATTTCTCATTCTTAAAACAAAATATCCAAAAATCTATAGTAAAAGGAGAAAATTTAAATCAATTTACACAATTTGCCATTTTTCGACCAACATTATATTTTTCAACAAGTTTAAAAGATCAATTAAAATATCTATTTGGTCAAATTCATACACCTTATGAAATTGATCCTAGACCATTTGATAAATATAAAATGAACATTCGAAAACGAACAAAACGTTTAGATCAATTAATTAAAAATGATGCTACAACTTTTGTAATTCAAGCTGAAAAAGAGTTACTAAAGAGAGATAAAAAAATTCTAAAAGAAGAATTAGGTAGACATGATAATTATTTAAAAAAACGAGATAAATATTTAAAAAGTAAAACACAATTACTTCTGTATCAAAAAGATCACGAAATTAAGACAAATTATCATAAAAAATATGCGGATAAAGAATCTTATACAGCAACGTTAATTCCAGAATATGGGTCATGGATACGATTCAATTTCCAAAAAAATACTAAACTAAATGCTTATAATTATCCTCTTAAAAATCAAGAAGAAGAACTTATTATTCAATTGGATAAAATAACCCAAAAACCTATTTTGATACTGTTAAAAGAAATGGGGTTAACAGATTTAGAAATTTATCAAAATCTATATTATTCTGATTTTTTCTATTTTAATAAACCACTATTAATTAATTCTACATATTTTAAGCAACCAATTAGTCGATTTGATTGTAATTTGGAGTATTTTAAAAATATTTCTGAATTTTCACAAATCTTTGATCCAAATTATTATAATTTAGGAAAAGTTGGAAGATTAAAAATTAATAATCGATTAAGTTTAAAGATTAGTAATCGTCTTCAAATAATTACTTATGAAGATATTTTTGCAATCATTGATAAGCTAATTTCATTGACAATCTCAAAAGCGGTTACAGATGATATTGATCATCTTAAAAATAAACGCGTTCGATCAATTGGAGAATTATTACAAAATTTATTCCGAATAGGATTCCAACGATTAGTTCGAAAACTAAGAAATCAAACAAATACAGTTGAGTCAAATTATTTGTTAAATTTTAGTGTTATTAATGCAACGATTCGAGAATTTTTTGGATCAAGTCAATTATCACAATATCTTGATCAAACAAATCCATTATCTTCATTAACTCATCGTCGTCGAATTAGTGGATTAGGACCAGGTGGATTAAATCGTGATCATATTAGTTTTTCTGTTCGTGATATTCATCCAAGTCATTATGGTCGAATCTGTCCAATTGAAACACCAGAAGGACAAAATGTTGGATTAATTGCTTCACTAACAACATGTGCACGAGTGAATAAATTAGGATTTTTAGAAACACCATTTTGGCGAGTAATCAATGGTAAAGTTTTAAAAACTGGAAATCCGATTTATTTAACAGCAGAAGTAGAAGATTTATATAAGATAGCTCCAGCGGATATTGCTACTAACAAAAATAATTATTTAATAAAAAATATTATCTCAGTTAGATACAAACAAGATTTTATCAATGTAACACCTTCCGAAGTTGATTTTATTTCTATTTCTACAATTCAGGTTGTCTCAGTTGCAGCTTCATTAATTCCTTTCTTTGAACATGATGATGCCAACCGAGCGTTAATGGGTTCAAATATGCAACGTCAATCGGTTCCATTAATTTTTCCTCAAAAACCAATTGTTGGAACTGGCTTAGAAAATCAAATTGCTATTGATTCAGGAATGACATTAAATGCACATATATCAGGTATTGTTAATTCAGTAACAGCAAACAAAATTGTTATTAAAGATAGTAATAATAAGAAGGTTATTTATAAATTACAAAAATATTTACGTTCCAACCAACAAACGTGTATTAATCAACGTCCAATTGTTTGGAAAGGAGAAAAAATTCAATCAGGACAAATTTTAAGTGATGGACCAGCAATTACAAGTAGTGAATTATCATTAGGACAAAATACGTTAATTGCTTATATGCCATGGCAAGGTTATAATTTTGAAGATGCGATTTTAATTAGCGAACGCCTAGTTTACGATGATATTTTTACATCTATTCATATTGAACGCTATAAAATTGAAATTAACCGAAACACTGAAATATCTGAACAAACAATGAAAATGATTCCAAATCTGACATTATCCGAAGTCAAACATTTAAATGATGATGGAATTGTCCGAGTTGGTACATTTGTCAAATCTGGTGATATTTTAGTTGGAAAAGTTGTTTCAACGAATACATATGAACAATTACCTGAATCAAAATTACTACGTGCTATTTTTGGGGCCAAAGCAAAAGGGGTAAAAGATAATTCCTATAGAATGCCACATGGTGAATCGGGTCGTGTAATTGAAACCGTTACATTTAATCGAAAAACAAAATTGACTTATAAATCCGAAAAAATTTATGTTTTTATTGCCCAAATTCGAAAAATTCAGGTTGGTGATAAAATTGCTGGTCGACATGGAAATAAAGGTATTATTTCTAGAATTTTAGCACGTCAAGATATGCCTTTCTTACCTGATGGAACTCCAATTGATATCATTTTAAACCCATTAGGTGTTCCTTCTCGAATGAATGTTGGTCAATTATATGAATGTTTATTAGGATTTGCAGGTGATAAATTAAATTGTCGATTTAAAATTTTACCATTTGATGAAATGTATGGTTTAGAAATATCAAGAATTTTAATTAATAAGAAACTTCGTCAAGCTTCTATTAAAAAGAATAAAAGTTGGATTTTTAACCCATATGCTCCAGGTAAAATGGTTTTAATTGATGGTCGAACAGGAAAAGAATTTGAAAATCCTATTACGGTTGGAAATGCATATATGTTAAAACTTATTCACCTTGTCGATGATAAAATGCATTCAAGAGCTACTGGTCCATATTCTTTAATCACACAGCAACCATTAAGAGGTAAAGCTCAACATGGTGGTCAAAGATTTGGAGAAATGGAAGTATGGGCCTTAGAAGGCTTTGGTGCAGCTTTTACCTTAAAAGAAATTTTGACGATTAAGTCTGACGATATGCAAGGGCGAAATGAAACCTTAAATGCAATTGTAAAAGGACAACAAATTCCACAATTTGGAATTCCCGAATCGTTTAAAGTTTTATTACAAGAATTGCGTTCTATTGGTTTAGATATGAGTACGTATAAAATTAAGAAATTTAGTTCCTCTAAAAAATATGAAATTGAGGTAAATCTAGTTGAAAAATATAACGCTCTCTCTAAAACTTTTTTACCTACTTCAAATATAAATGATATTTCATTTTAAAAATTATGAAAAACTTTGTAAAAGAATTTAATTATATCAAGATTAAATTAGCATCACCTTTTCGAATTTTACAATGGTCAAACCGTAAATTGCCAAATGGGCAATTTGTCGGTGAAGTTCAGAAATCAGAAACTATTAATTATCGGACATTTAAACCAGAGATGGATGGTTTATTTTGTGAGCGTATTTTTGGCCCAAGTAAAAGCTTAGAATGTGCTTGTGGAAAATATAAACGTGTTCGTTATGAAGGATTAATTTGTGAACGATGTGGTGTTGAATTGACGGAATCACGTGTTCGGCGTCATAGAATGGGATATATTAATTTAGTTTATCCAGTTACTCATGTTTGGTATATTAATAGTCGACCAAATTTTATGGCACTTCTTCTAGAAGTTGAAGAATTTGAAAAACGACTAAATACGAGTTATACAAGTCAATCCGAAAAATGTAAAAATAAACTCAAATTAACAAATTTTGATTATTCGTGGACATGTAATGGTTTAAAATTAACTCCTTCAACAATTATTAGCTTATGGGATGAACGAATTAAACGTATTAAACTTGCATCATTAACTTATTTTATTGCTGAAGATGAAATTTCATTCTATGGTTTACATTGGGATCTACAACAATACCGTCGAAGTCGAGAATTGGGTCGGAGTAATTATCCGTTAAAACCATATCCTAAACCTCAAAATCGTCGTCAACATACGCCGAAATATTTATTAAAAGCGACTCCTAGTTTTTTAATCGGTGCTCCATTAATTAAAAGAGAATTAGAAAAATTAAATCTTGAATCCGAAATTTTCCGGACACGTTGTTTTGTTCTAGTTTGTACAAAAGTATTAAACAAAGAAGAACCTCTATATTCAGCATCACATTGGTTTAGAAAATGGGAACAACATCGATTGTATAAAATACGTGAAAAAGCTATTAAACGAATTCGAATCTTAGAAAATTTAATTGGAACGGCCTCACAACCCGCCTGGATGATTCTATCTATTTTACCAATTATTCCACCGGCTTTACGACCTATGATTCAGTTAGAAGGTGGACGCTTTGCAACTTCTGATTTAAATGAACTTTATCGACGGATCATTACACGAAATAATCGATTACTTAGATTATTAGAAATTGATGCACCACAATTAATTATTCGAAATGAAAAACGATTGTTACAAGAAGCTGTGGATACCCTAATTGATAATGGAAAACGAGGAAAAATAGCCTTAAGTGCAAACAATCGACCTCTAAAATCATTATCAGATATTATTAAAGGAAAACATGGACGTTTCCGACAAAATTTATTAGGAAAGCGTGTAGATTATTCAGGCCGTTCGGTAATTGTGGTTGGCCCAACGCTAAAATTAAATCAATGTGGCTTACCATATGAAATGGCAATTGAACTTTTTCAACCGTTTGTAATTAGGGAATTAATTAATCAAGGATTAGCGAACAATATAAAAATTGCTAAAAATTTGATCCAGTATGATGAATTAATTATTAAACCTGTCTTAGAACAGATTTTGAAAAATCACCCAATTTTCTTAAATCGTGCCCCTACACTTCATAGATTAGGTATTCAAGCATTTGAACCAATTCTAGTGAAAGGGCGTGCTATTAAATTACATCCGCTTGTTTGTTCTGCATTTAATGCTGATTTTGATGGTGACCAAATGGCTGTGCATATACCATTGTCTCCCGAAGCTCAGGCTGAATGTTATATGTTAATGTTAGCACCATATAATTTTTTATCTCCTGCGAATGGGGAACCAATTATTATGCCAAGTCAAGATATGGTTCTAGGTTGTTATTACTTAACTGCCACAAATATTAAAGGGTTGCTGGGTTCAAACTATTATTTTGCAGATCTTGAAGATGTAATTTTGGCTTATAATCAAAATAAAATTGAAATTCATACTTCTATTTGGGTTCGATACAATAAGGAACAGTATGATTTAACAAATTTACAAAAGAAAGTTGTATTACCAGATAATAGTGTGATCGAATATTATGAGAATTTACAAATTCGAAAAGATTCAAACGGTGATGTAATTACCCAATATTTACAAACAACAACTGGTCGCGTTATTTTAAATTATACAATTCAGAAAACTTTAAATTTTTTATAATTCAAAGATAACCTATTAACTATACTTTATGAAAACTTACACCTACCAAAATACTTTAATTGATAAAAAACAATTACGTCAATTATTGGCCTGGAGTTTTACAAGTTATGATTCTATGCAAGCTTGTTTACTAGCTGATGAATTAAAATATTTAGGTTTTAAATATGCTAGTCATGCTGGAATTTCTATCAGTATTGAAGATTTGAAAATTCCGTTTGTGAAAAGTGTTATGCTTGAAAAAGCAAATCAAGAAATTCATAATTCTGAAAAAATCTTTTTAAAGGGTAAAATCACTGATGTTGAGAGATTTCAAAAAATCATTGATACATGGAGTTTAACGAGTGAATCATTAAAAAATCAAATCATTTATTATTTCAAAAATTATGATCCACTTAATTCAGTGTATATCATGGCTTTTTCAGGCGCACGAGGAAATCTATCACAAGTCCGCCAGTTAGTCGGAATGCGAGGTTTAATGTCTGATCCAAGTGGTCAAATTATGAATTTACCCATTAAGAAAAATTTTCGTGAAGGATTAACAATTACGGACTATTTAATGTCTGGCTATGGTGCTCGAAAAGGAATTGTAGATACAGCATTAAAGACAGCAAATTCAGGTTATTTAACACGTCGTCTAATTGATGTTTCACAAGATATTTTAATTCGTGAGAAAGATTGTCAAACAAGTCACTCATTTGTCTTTTCTACAAAAAATTTTGCAAATCAGCAAGATATATTTGATAAAATTTTAGGACGAGTTTTAAATAAACCCGTTTATGATCCTCAAACATCCGTTTTATTAGTAAAACAAAATACACAGATAACTCCAGAATTAATTCAAATCTTTAAAGCAAAAAACATAACAGAATATTCTGTTAGATCACCATTAACCTGTCAATTATATCGTGCAATTTGTCAAAAATGTTATGGGTGGGATTTAGCAAATGAAAATTTAGTTGATATTGGCGAAGCAGTTGGGATTCTTGCAGGTCAGTCAATTGGTGAGCCAGGTACGCAATTAACGATGAGAACTTTTCATACTGGTGGGATTTTTACATCAGAAGCTCGGCAACAAATTATTAGTCCAATCAATGGAATTATCCAATTTTATAAACGATTAAAAACGGTCGTTTTACGAACAAATCGAGGAGAAGATGTTCTTGTAACAAAAAATGCGGGATCATTAGTATTAATTCCAGCCGATAAAAATAAAGAATTGGTAAAAATTGATATCTTACGAAATACAATTTTATTTCCAAAAAATAACCAATATCTTTCAAAAGACACGGTGATTGGTGAAGTCATTAATACAAATAAACAAGTTAAAACAGAAGTTAAAACTATTTTAAGTGATACTTGTGGTGAGATCTTTATACCTAAATTAAAGCAAAAAATTAATTTACTAAATCATAATAAATTAATTTGGATTTTATCGGGTCAATTATATAATAGTCCCTTAAATTCATTTCTTAATTTTTACCCTGATCATAAATTAAATCCTTTTAGTTACGTTTTTCGAACGAAACTAATCAACCACTATAGTGGATTTGTAACATTTACAAATAATAAAAAAAGTTTATATGAAGGGTTAATTAAAGTTAGTCAGAATAAATATTCTTTTAATAATTCTCGATTAGAAAAATTTAATTCATCTGGTAAGTATAAAAATTACTTATTAACACTGGACAAAAAAAAATACTGTTTAACGATTACAAAAAATTATTCTAAAAATTGTTTACAACTGACACGAAATGAAAAATTAGGTACCTTAATTACTAATTCTTTTTTAACCCTAACAGGTGGGATTCTATATTATGATTTTCGAAATAGTTTTAAAAATAATCAAAAAACAAACTATATATCGTTCCAAAAAAATAACTATAGTCTTTTTTCATATGAAGATGAACTTAAGGAACTTAATAGAGAATACCAAAGAGCAGAAATTACGATTGCACGATCAGGAACAAGTATTGAGAAAGCACGGTGGGATATTAAGAAAGCAGAATCGGATATTGATTTCTTAACTAAAGGTCTTTCAAAAATAGAAAAAAACAATAAAGTTTATCCAATTATACAACGTAAATTAGACAAAGCAAAACGAAAAGAAGAAGATGCGCCACGTAAATTACTTAGAACGCAACGAACTTTATTGAATGCCAACCGAAAATTAAAAAAATTAGAAAACATAGAATCTAAATTTAGAAAATTTCTTGATAAATTTTTAAAAGTAAATTCTAATACAACTAAACCAGTTGTGAAATCTCGAACAATGGTCTGGCTAGGCGAAGAAGTTCATAAAATAAAATGTGAACAGAATATTTTATTTATTGAAGATGGAGATTTTATTTCAAAAGGGTTTGAATTAATTCCTAACTTATTTTCAAAAACTTCTGGTATTGTTAGCATTACACCTAAGAATAATAATACACAACTAATTTCAATTAAATCCGGATTAGTTTATAAAGGTAAAAAATTAAAAAAAGTTGAAAAGAAAGTTTATTATCCGGGCGAAGCTCTATTTTCGAATGTCGAAATTCAAAATTTATCATTTTGTGAATGTCTTGGTGGGAAAAATCATGATCGACTTTTAGTTCGTCCAATTCAGCTATATGAATTTCCATATGCAGCTCCGTCTTCTCCATTCCTAGAACAGGGGCTGAATTCCCAATCACAATTTAATTTAGAATCAAGAGCGATTTATTTTTATAAATCAAATCAACGTATAAATGGAATAAAAAATGTAAATTTAGTTGCAAATCTTTTATTATTTAAAACGAATAATCTTTTTAAAAAACACATTAACATTGAATTATCAAATAATAAACATAAAAATTCAGTTGATTGTAATATTATTGAAAAGATTCATTTTAATAATTATATTGCCCCAAATTTACGAGATAAAAATATTGATCCCTGCTTCCTAATTCAAAAAAATCAATTTATAAGTAATTATAATATTTTAGGTTATTTAGAAACGGTTACGTCAAATTCACTTGAAATTGTAAAGTTTAAAATCAAGAAACAAAAAGAAAAACAAATTTTCTTAATTTCCAATAATGATTGTATTGTGGTAAATAAAGAGGAATTGAAAAATAAGAAATTGAATGATTTTATCATTAGTAAATCAAATTTAGCAAAAACCGGTAAAATTATTATTGAAAATGATAAATTCGTAACAGTTCAAAAAGGACGTCCATACTTCTTTCCAAATTGTAAAAGTGATACTTTAACGGTTAAAACAAATTTACAATATAAAATAATTCCACAATCAAATACTAATTTAAATTCGATTACAAATCGAAATATATCAGTAAATTATTATGATTTAAAGAAAGTACTTATTCGTAAAAATTTAAATTTAACTACGCTTCAAGATCAAAAAATTCCCATGAAGTCAGAGTTTTCAAAACTTTTTTTAAAGAATACTGGAAAATTTTATAGTTGTCTAATTCCCCAATTTTCAAAAAAATTTACTGTAACAACGAATAAATTAAATTCACAGATTAAAACAATTTTATCTCCTGATCAACATAAAACTAGTTCAATCAATAAAGTTCGGTTTGCTAGAACCGTATTATTGCAAAGTTCTGAATTAATTACTAATAATAATCGTCAAACTAACGGAAAGTCTGCTAAAAACCAATTAACATTAATAAAGTTCACCGAACAACCATTTATTAAATCAACTAAAGCTGTTGGTCTATATTCGATAACTGAAGATTATTTCGAACAAGATGTAAATAGTGTATTTTGTAAAAATACAGAATTTATTGAATCGGGTAAAACACTAGGATTATTAAATCTTGAAAAAGAAATTACTGGTGATATTGTACAAGGTTTACCACGGATTGAAGAAATTCTAGAAGCTCGTAAAAAAAATATGATGGTAAAAAGAATTCCAACTAGTCAAAAACGTGGTTTGTTAGCTCAGAAAACAAGTTTAGATGTTAATTTTGAGTTTCAAAAAGTTGGCACACCGATTAAAGAGAATGAGAAAATTAATCCCCATAAACTTATAAAAGTTTATTTTAATTATTATGGATTATTAAAATTCTTTTTATGTGATCGAACTAAAACATTCAAGTATGCTAGATTGACAGATAATTATGAAGCTAGTCATAAAAGTTTTAAGAAAGTTCAATTATTTATTTTAAATTCAGTTCAGTCTGTCTATAAGTCACAAGGTGTAACGATTAATGATAAACATTTAGAAGTTATCATTAAACAAATGACAACGAAAGTTTTAATTACCTATGAAGGCGATACCCCGTTATTACAACGAGAAGTTATTGATTTATACCATATTCAATACATTAACCAAATTTTAACTAGTGAAAATAAACAAATAGCATACTATGTTCCGTTATTATTAGGTATTACAAAAGCGGCGTTGAATAACCCAAGTTTTATCTCAGCAGCAAGTTTCCAAGAAACAACGCGCGTTCTAACGAAAGCTGCTATTGAAGGTAGAATCGATTGGTTACGAGGTTTAAAAGAAAATATTGTAATTGGTCATCTAATTCCAGCCGGAACGGGTTCACAAAATTATAAAAATTCTTTCCGAAAATATTTAACAAAAGATAAATTAAGTAAATTTAATACAACGGATCTTCTACAGAAACCTGGACAAATGAATTAAGATTTGCTAACATTTTTTTAAAAATTTGTATACATTAGAAATAAGTAAATTAAAAAATTATGTCTGATATCAGTTTATCGCAGTTATTAGAAGCAGGTGTTCACTTTGGTCATAAAGCTCATCGTTGGAACCCAAAAATGTTCCCATATATTTACAGTGAAGTAAATAATATTCACATTCTAGATTTGATTCAATCGGCAACTTTATTAAAGAAAGCGATGAAATATCTAGAGGTAGCAGCGAGCAACAATAAAAAAGTTTTGTTTGTTGGTACTAAACGTCAAGCAACAACATTAATTGCCCAAGAAGCAAAACGATCAAATTCGTATTATGTAAACCACCGTTGGTTAGGTGGTATGCTTACAAATTGGTCAACGATGAAAGAACGTATTGAAAAATTAAAAGACTTAGAAAAACAAGAATCAGAAGGAACGTTTGATTTATTAACAAAAAAAGAAGGTGCTCTACGTCGAAAGGAATTGACAAAACTGCGTAAATATCTAGATGGAATTAAATCTATGACAAGTTTACCAGATGTTGTTATCATTATTGATCAACGACGAGAAATTACTGCTATTGCAGAATGTCGTAAGTTAGGTATTCCTGTTGTTTCTATTTTAGATACAAATTGTGATCCCGATTTAGTCGATATTCCAATTCCTGGAAATGATGATGCAGTTAGATCAATTAAATTAATATTAACGTTATTAACAGATAGTATTATAAAAGGACAAATGAAATAACAATAATTTCATTTAATGATTAAATAAAAAATCATTCTATCTTTATAAACCAATAACGAATCATAGTTAAATATGATTCGTTTAACAACTGTTATTAAATTTAATTACGAAAGAAAGAGTATTTAATCTTGCTATTCTTAAATATTTTGTGTATAATAAGTGTAGACATATCTATATGCCCGGATAGCTCAGTTGGTAGAGCAGTGGATTGAAGATCCTCGTGTCACCAGTTCGAGTCTGGTTCTGGGCATTCTAAAATTTAATCACTCGAGAATGAGATGATTATAATTATTTTTTTATTGAATTAGTTTTCGTATAGCCTACATGGTAACAAATTTATATTTTATGTTTCTAAAATATAAAATAAAAAAGAAATATTATAGTTGTTTAAAAACCAAATAAGTTTTTACTCTAACAAATTATCTACAATGTGGGTTTGATTACAATTTCAAATAATATTGTTAGAGTTTTAGAGTAGGGTTTATTTTTCGTTATTTATAATGTTTTATTATAAATATTTATCACATCAAATTTTAACCAAGTTATAGTAACATTGGTTAAATGAAATAAAATTTATGAAATTGCTTCAATCTAAATTTTGATATATTGTTTTTATTTTTTAAATAAACGGATGAATTTTTTTATATTAGTTGTTAAAAATTGTTTAAATGGTCCAATAATCCAATTCTCTCCAGTTCCACTTCCAAACCAACCATACCAAATTCTTGTAAATTTACGTTGAGTATTTGCCTGTTTTTCATCTTGCCATGCCGTTTGGCCACCACTATAAATACTATTTTTTGGACGAGGTCCAATATGTAATTCTGTATTTTCAACTAAGAACGGAAAATAAAAATATTGTCCCCAAACGGCATGTAATAAACCAAATAGTATTGAACCAAGATGTAATACAACAAAAAATACTAATATGATATTCAACAAATTAAATTGGAATAATAAATTTGGATCGGTAGCACTGACAGTTACTGTGCGTTTTCCAGCGGCTTGAGTTACAACACTAAATACCATATTTGGTTCGAGTACAGCTTGTTGGAAATACATAACTCTATATAAGAAAAAGATTATAATTTGTTCCAAAAACCCAATTATTAGTAAAAATGTCCAATGCCAACGTATTAAGTAAGGGCAATAACGTTTACCAATTCGAGTAATTACAGCATATGCAGCAACACCAGATAATTGTTGCCAGAATGCACTAATTGTTTCAAATATCCGAGGAATAATAACGTTGTAAAGTTTATAATAATATGGTAATACCCGAGCTTTATCACTTTCGTTTAAATTTGAAATGATCATTGAAATTGGATCAATATAATATTGAAGTCCTGTATCTGCATCAGTTTGAATGATTCCTCTTGTAAATCCATAATAGAATAATTTACCAGGATCATACCAATGGACATCAGAGCCGAGTTTTACATCTGCCTTTACAAGTGCCTCACTACTACTATCTAGTTCAATTGCACTAATTCCTAATTTTTGTAAATAAGGTATTTTAACTAACATTTGACTATACATTGTAATAATATCAATTAAATGTCGATACCATAAATAGCCGGCAAAAATTCCAATACATGTAATGTAAGTAGACGTTTTTAAATTATAACGGAAGATTAAAATAATAAATCGGACAAAAACTAGAAAGAAAATAACATTTTCAATATCTGTTAATTTTAATCCATCTTGAACGCCTTGCCAAATATCATTTATAAAAAATTTTAATGATTCAATTGACTTATAGGCTGGATCGTCTATGTTAATAGTTTGCAATGTATCTAATGTAGGTTTAATTTTAAGATTGTTATCAAACCAATTTAAAATTGTTGTTTGATCAATATTAATTAAAAAGAGTAAAAGTCTAAGAGAATATAACATACATTTATTTTATCAAGATTTTTTATCTCAAAAGTATAAATTTTTGACAATTGAATTAAGTTCAATTGTTTTACTAAAATATAGACTTTCTTAAATTACATCTATAATCATATTTAAATACATATTTGTCAAGTTTTAGATAAAATTAAAAAATTAAAAAATTACCCCCAAGGGAATTCGAATCCCTGTCTGCTCCGTGAAAGGGAGCTGTCCTAGGCCTCTAGACGATGGGGGCAGTATTTTCATTAATATAATTAATGAAAATAATAAGCGGGCAACGCGATTCGAACGCGCGACATCGACCTTGGCAAGGTCGCGCTCTACCACTGAGCTATGCCCGCTTATATACAGTATCAAAGACACATCAATTTATTGTCTCTACACTATATTGTATAGAAGTTATTTAATTTTGTCAAGAGTTTTAATAGCTCGAAATTATAGTTTATACTATAATTTCGAATTATTTAAATTGAATTCGTAATACCATCAGCTGTGGCAATTACAAATACTAAACCAACCCAAGCTTTAAAGAACGTAGTAAAGTTTTCTTTTGAACTTTCCCACTCACCTGGTGTTGCTAACGCTACGGGAACTGTTACCACTAATGCTAATGAAAGTAAAACGAATAAAACTGTTAATAAAGTTATCATAAATATTTTTTAAGTTTTTTTATAGATGATCGAAGTGAAATAAATATTAAATTATAAGTTGCCTTTTTTTAACGCTAATAAAACAATTATTGCAGGACCAGATAACATAATAACACCTGTTGCTACTAATTGTCCTATAATTTGCCAATTAATCATTTTTTAAATCCTTATTATCAATTTTTTAATAAAATTTTAAGTAATATAATAACCACTAATATTAGTTATAATTCTACTTAAAAACTAATAAAGTAAAAATATTCTTTTATTTTAGTTTCAGAAATTTAAATATTCTTGAAACTATTCAAAATAAAAACTTTACTAGTTCGATATTTTTATGTTATTATTTAGTTAGGGTTGCTAACTCAATGGTAGAGTACTCGGCTTTTAACCGATTTGTTCTGGGTTCGAGTCCCAGGCAACCCAAGTAATATATTTTAATTTTTTTAAATAGTCTATTTTTTATATTTTGAAATATTTCACTGTTAAATTTATATTAGACTATAAGATTATGTTAGGAAAATTAATTATTGTTTTATTCTTATTAGACAATTTTAGAAAATGTTTTTAAATAAGTTTGAATCATAAGACTAAATTAAAAAGTTAAAATCTTGTCCCGATTATATATCCTATTTTAAAAGATTAAAACTAATAAAATTTCACGAATAAAGTATTTAGATTATTAACGAGACATTAATTTTTCGATTATTGTCTTTTGATTTTTTCGAATTTCGTTATTTTGATTAATCACATTCCAAATAATATAAATCATTGGAGAAAAAATAATTGAAAACATTTAACGTGTAAATTTTAATAAAAAAATAGTACTTTCAAAATCGTCTTTATTAAATACAAGTAAAGTGTATCGTTAAAATTAAAAATTATAGACTATTCTCGATAGTTATTATTTGAAAAAATAGTTTTTAGATTTCACTCGTAACTTAGAAAGTCAAAAGTGAAATTAAAATTTTAATCTAAAAACTATTTAAGAAATTTAATTATTTTAATGAAGCTTTACCACCGGCATCACTAATTTGTTTTTGTGCCTCTTCAGCAGCATCTTTCGCGATTCCTTCTTGAACTAATTTTGGTGCTGATTCTACTAATTCTTTAGCTTCTTTTAAGCCAAGACCTGTAAGAGATCGTACTACTTTTAATACAGCAATTTTCTTATCTGCTGGTACTTCATCTAACATTAAATCGAATTCAGTTTTTTCTTCTACTTCTTCTGCTGGTGCAGCAGCAGCCATAACTACTCCACCACCAGCAGCGGCAGATGCGTCTACACCAAATGTTTCTTCAATTTGTGCTACTAATTCTGATGCTTCTAATAAAGTTAAAGTTTTTAATTCTTCAACGATTTGATTAATTTTTTCTGACATAATAATTTTTAAATGTATTGTATATTAAAGTCTTTAAGTTCTTATAATTCTTGAACGTTTAAGCAAAACTATTAAAATCTAGTTTTATAGATGGACCCATGGTACTACAAATTGATAAACTCTTAAAATATTTACCTTTTACACCAGATGGGCGATTTTTTTCAATTGAATTATAGAAAGCTTGTAAATTTTCCACCAATTGACTTGTTGTAAAATCTACTTTACCGATTGTTGCGTGAACAATCCCTGTTTTATCAGCTTTATATTCAAATTTTCCTTTCTTAAAATCAGTTAGTGTTGCAGTCAATGTACTACTTACAGTTCCTGATTTTGGAGATGGCATTAATCCTTTAGGACCAAGAACACGACCAAGTTTTGCCAATTTTGGCATCATATTTGGAGTTGCAATTAATAAATCAAACTCAATATTCCCTTGTGTAATGTTTTCAATTAATTCATCATTTCCAACGATATCAGCTCCGGCGTTTGTTGCTTCATCGAAGTTTTCATCATTTGTTAAAACAGCAATGCGTACTTGTTTTCCGACACCATGTGGTAATGTTACTGTTGTTCTTAATTGTTGATCAGCATATTTTGGATCAATATTTAAATTTGCATGTAGTTCGACACTTTCTACAAATTTAGCTGATGCTGTCTCTTGTAAAATTTGAACCGCCTGATCTAAATTTGAGTAAATTTTATTTTTAGTTTTCTCAACATTTTCTTTGTGACGTCGCGATAGTTTTCGCATAACTTTCTCCACTAAAAATTTATCTAAGTTTAATTTAATCTACAATGGAGATTCCCATATTCCGGGCCGTTCCTTCAACAATCTTCATTGCACTCTCCAGTTTTGTAGTATTTAAATCTGGTAGTTTAATATTGGCAATTTCTTCTAGTTGTACTTTTGTAATTGATCCAACATTTATTAAGTTTGGTGCCGACGATCCTTTTTTAATCTTAGCTGCATTAACTAATAAAACAGATGCAGGCGGTGTTTTTAGAATAAACGTATAGCTTCTATCTTCATAAACCGAAATTTCAACCGGAATAATTAAACCTGCTTTGTCATTAGTTTTTGCATTGTATTCTTTACAAAATGCTGCAATATTTACACCATGTTGACCTAATGCTGGTCCAACTGGAGGTGCGGGTGTTGCTTTTCCAGCAGGTAAAGCAAGTTTAATTAATGCAGTAATTTTTTTAGCCATAAGAATGTGATAATATAATCTGGAAAAGATATTTAGAAATTTTGGATTATAATTTGTTAAAATTTTAAGACTGCGGTACAATATTTATAATCTCAGTAGATAAAATCTTTTAATTTTTAAAATTCTATTTAACAGTATTAATTTTTCAATCGTAACCTCTTTTTAAAAGAGAAACGCGCCCTGTAGGACTTGAACCCACGACATCTAATTTTGGAGACTAGCGTTCTACCAACTGAACTAAGGGCGCTACTTATAGTATTACTATATAACTAATTCCAAAAAATTACAAGATTACTTATAAATATGAAAAATTATAATGTGAAAAGTATTTTTTAATGAATAAACAAAAATTAACTAATCAAAATAATAACACGAGTTATTTTAAAATGAGAAAGAACAGTAAATTAAAAAATGAAAATCAATCTCTTTTCAATTACGATGAACAAAAAAACATCTTAAATTTAACAGCTCAATTACCTCATAGTTTTACATTAGAAAAAACTCTATTAACTTGTATCCTAGTAAATTGTGATACCTCGTTTCAAACTCTTGAAATTATTATGGAACATTTACCAATTGATGCATTTTATTTCAAAAATCACCAAAAACTATACCAAACATTTATTAAAATGTATCAGGAAGATTTATCCATTGATTTTTTAACTACAACAGATTACATTCAATGTAACGGCCTTATCAATGATGTTGGAGGATTACAAGTTATTAGTGAACTTCTTAAAGAGATTCCAACACTTGTTTACCTTATGGATTATATCCGTTTAGTGAAACAAAAATATATACGTCGATGTATAATTAAAATTGGTTTGAAAACTGTTGATAATGGATTTATCATGAATTTTTCAGTTTATGAACAATTATTAGCTCTTGATTCTGAAATTCGTAAATTAATGACAGATCTTCAATTCAAAAAAAAAGATTTAAGTAGCGCTGAATTATTACGATTAATTATTGATGATCTATGGGAAAAAATAAGACATCCTGGTCAATTGTCAGGAATACCATCTGGATTTGGAGGTCTAGATTCTTATACTGATGGATTTCAAAAATCTGAATTAATTATTATTGCCGGACGACCGTCTGTTGGGAAAACATCTTTTGGATTAAATATTTCATTAAATGTTTTAAAAAAAACGCGATTGCCAGTGCTTTTTTTTAGTTTAGAAATGTCAGCTCAACAATTAATGTATCGATTACTTTCGATGGAAACAAGGCTTGACCAGACTAAATTTAAAACTGGTCTTTTAAATACCGAGGATTGGAAAAAAATTGATTTAGTAATGAGAATTTTGGGTAAAATTCCAGTCCATCTTTATGATACACCTTATTTAAGTTCATCTGATGTTCGTAAAGTATTAAAAAATTTTTCTAAAACTTATCCACAAATTGGTCTAGTCGTAATTGACTATTTACAATTGATGCAGGAACCATTATCAAAAAATTTGAATCGAGCGCAGGAAATTTCTTTGATCACTCGTGAATTAAAAAATATTGCTCGCGAATTTACAGTTCCAATTATTGCATTGTCTCAATTAAGTCGAACTATTGATGGACGAATTGATCCCAAACCTATGTTATCTGATCTTCGTGATAGTGGATCTATTGAACAAGATGCGGATCTTGTTTTAATGTTATATAAGAATAACCAAAAATCTGTCACAAATTTAACACCAGGTTCTGCTATTATTAATCTTTCTATTGCTAAACAACGAAATGGGCCAATTGGAGATACTCAACTTTTATTTAACAACTATTTAACAAAATTTGAGGATTACGATAGCAATGAGAAGTCCAATGTTGGCTAACTCATTCAAAAAGATTGAGTGGCATTTAAAGATATAATCGATTGTAAAGTTTCTTTAATTAATGTTAGACCCGCTAGATTTCACTCTCTTTTATTAAGTTAGTTAACGTGCAAATACATAAATTTCAATTCCATTGTATCTGAAATAGAAATTAAAAAAACTGGAATTATTATTTTAAATACTATGGAAATTGGAATCTTAGCAAAAATTTTATTTTATTAGTATTTTAAACAGAAAAGAATTAACAGAAATAAGTACTCTAGAGCTATTAAAATATTGACATTTCATTTCTAATCTGATAAAATATATATATAAAAGGGGTCGGTGTCCGAGTGGTTAAAGGAGACGGATTGTAAATCCGTTACAGTAATGTTACGTTGGTTCGAATCCAACCCGGCCCAATATAGTCTATATTATTAATAAGAATTTTATTATTTACATACCAACCATATTTTTCAAAATAATATATAACAGTCCAATTATTCCAAAAATTAAAAGTATTAAAAAAATTCTTAGTTTAGGAATTTTAAATAAATTTCGAAAAGGAGTAATAATAATTAATGTTAGTCCAATTACACTGCTAATAAAAAATCGTGGGTAACGAGAAATATTATTCCAAAAATCATTCATAACGTCATTCTATAATTATTAAGTACATGATTATTATAAGGATATCTTGAATAATTATAAATTTATTTCAGTATCTTATTATTTTAATTATAAATTTATAAGTTTCAATTTATTAATTAATGAATACATTTGAAACTTAAAATCAAAGTATGTTATAATAATTTTTAAGAAGGATAGTATTAGGCTCTGTAGCTCAGTGGTTAGAGCGGGGGATTCATAAGCCCTAGGTCGTAGGTTCAAATCCCACCAGAGCCATCTGTTCTTTATAAAATTTGATAAAAATTTATTTAGGAGAAATGGCTGAGTGGTCGAAAGCAATAGATTGCTAATCTATCGTGCAATATATTGTACCCAGGGTTCGAATCCCTGTTTCTCCTTTGTTAATAAATTAACTCAAAAAAATTGACATTTGAAAGAAATTTAATTACTATTTATTTAGGAACACGAAAAAATTATTGGGATTGTAGTTCAATTGGTTAGAGCACCGCCCTGTCACGGCGGAAGTTGCGAGTTCGAGTCTCGTCAGTCCCGTTTTAACATCATATTAGGAAATTTTTATTTAACAATATCTTAATATTTTCGACTATGCTAAGTTTTGTTGTTAATTCAATTCTAACTTTATAATTAAAAACGAAATGGTGTTTTACTATTGAAGAAACAACTTACAAAGAGCTTTAAAATTTACCATATCGGTCAGAAATTTTTTTCCTCTAATATTTTAAAAAAAATTTCAAAACGATCATTTTTATTAAAATTAAGTAATTTTTTTGATCTTTACTTATAATATTATAATAGCTAATCTTTATTTAGTTTAGTTGTAAGAAAGTCAAAAACCATTATTTATATTGAGGAATGTATTACTATGGCATTACCATGGTATCGTGTTCACACTGTTGTTTTAAATGATCCTGGAAGATTAATTGCAGTACATTTAATGCATACAGCTTTAGTTGCTGGTTGGGCTGGATCAATGGCACTATATGAATTAGCTGTTTTTGATCCGTCTGATCCTGTTTTAAATCCAATGTGGCGTCAAGGTATGTTTGTTATGCCTTTTATGACTCGCTTAGGAATCACAGATTCTTGGGGTGGATGGAGTATTACTGGTGAAAGTGTTTCAAACCCTGGTATTTGGAGTTTTGAAGGTGTAGCTTTATCACATATTATTTTATCAGGTATGTGTTTCTTAGCTGCAATTTGGCACTGGGTTTATTGGGATTTAGAATTATTCCGTGATCCACGAACTGGAGAACCAGCATTAGATTTACCAAAAATCTTTGGAATTCACTTATTCTTATCAGGATTAGCGTGTTTCGGTTTTGGAGCTTTCCATGTAACTGGTTTATTTGGTCCTGGTATCTGGGTTTCAGATGCATATGGTATCACAGGAAAGGTACAACCTGTAGCTCCTTCTTGGGGTGCTGATGGTTTTAACCCATTCAATCCAGGTGGTATTGCTGCACACCATATTGCTGCAGGTATTTTTGGTATCTTTGCAGGTGTTTTCCACCTTACAGTACGTCCACCACAACGTTTATACCGTGCATTACGAATGGGTAACATTGAAACTGTTTTATCAAGTAGTATTGCAGCTGTTTTCTTTGCTGCCTTTGTTACATCAGGTACAATGTGGTATGGAGCAGCGGCAACGCCAATCGAATTATTTGGACCAACGCGTTATCAATGGGATAGTGGTTATTTCCAACAAGAAATTGAACGACAAGTTGAAACTTCAGTTAGTGAAGGATTATCTGAAAGTCAAGCATGGTCACGAATTCCAGATAAATTAGCATTTTATGACTACATTGGAAATAACCCAGCGAAAGGTGGTTTATTCCGTGCTGGCCCAATGAACAAAGGTGACGGTGTTGCTGAAGCTTGGTTAGGTCATCCAATTTTCCGTGATAAAGAAGGTCGTGAATTAACTGTAAGACGTATGCCTGCTTTCTTTGAAACATTCCCTGTTATTTTAGTGGACAAAGATGGTATTATTCGTGCAGATATTCCTTTCCGTCGTGCGGAATCTAAATATAGTATTGAGCAAGTAGGTGTAACAGTTGATTTCTACGGTGGTAAATTAAATGGTCAAACATTTAAAGATGCCCCAACAGTTAAGAAATTTGCACGTAAAGCTCAATTAGGAGAAGTTTTTGAATTTGATAGAACAAGTTTATCATCTGATGGTGTATTCAGAAGTAGTCCACGTGGTTGGTATACTTTTGGTCACGCAAACTTTGCTTTATTGTTCTTCTTTGGACATTTATGGCATGGTGGTCGTACAATCTTCCGTGATGTATTCACGGGTATTGGTGCTGAAGTTACAGAACAAGTTGAATTTGGTGCTTTCCAAAAATTAGGTGATAAATCGACTAAAAAACAAGGTGCTGTTTAAAGCATAGTTACAGTCAAAGTTTTAAATTTCTTCATATTTATTATTAGGATCATAAACAATGGAAGCTTTAGTTTATACATTTTTACTTATTGGTACTTTAATGGTAATCTTCTTTGCCGTATTCTTCCGAGATACGCCACGAATTCTTAGAAAATAAAACCAATTTATTTGGTTTTATTTTTTAGTCTTCATGTTCTTCAAATGGATCGCGTAAATTTTTAGACGTTGGTCCAAACGCAGTGTAAATAGAATATGTAGTAATTCCTAGAAGTAAACTTGATACAAAAATTACAATAATAGTTGCTGTTTCCATGATATATATTGATTATGATTAACATCTTAATATTATATATCATATAATAGAAAAATTAACTTATTAAAATTTAAATATGGCATTACGAACAAGATTAGGTGAAATTTTACGTCCATTAAATGCTGAATATGGTAAAGTTGCACCAGGTTGGGGTACTACTCCAATTATGGGTGTAGTAATGGCAGCATTCTTAGTTTTTTTATTAATTATTTTACAAATTTACAACTCATCATTAATTATTGAAAATGTTGATGTAGATTGGGCAAACGGTATTGTATAATAATAATATTAGAAATAATTTGGGAAGACAAATGCGTTTTTCCAAATTATAAAAATCACACACATTAAATATATATATCTCTCTATGGATATTATCAGTCTAGGTTGGGCCGGCTTAATGACAATGTTTACGTTTTCATTAGCATTAACTGTTTGGGCTCGAAATGGTTTCTAATTATTTAAATTCTTTGTAGACTATGACAGAATTAATCAGATTAGTTTTTCCGTATGCAAGTCCAGAAATTGTTACTTCTGCATCTATTTGCTTTTTAATGACTTTATTTGGTCTTTCTTTAGGATTTGCTTTATTAAAAGTACAAGGCGAATAATCGTTTATTTAATAATAATATAAATCATATTATTATTAAATTTTATTAATATATTACTAGATAAATAAGTTTCATTATGATTATTATGAATCCTGAAAAAAGAACTTTCATTTATTAAAAAAACGATAGTTTCTTGACTTTTTAAAAACTTAAAAGTAACCTTGGTAATTGATAGTTAAGTAAATTCAATTTAATAGTAACAATTAATGGATCTATTTTTTTAAAAAGATTGAAAAAATAATTGTTAACCAAAAATTTTTATCATTTTTTAAGGAGTGATAAGATGTTCTAAATTCTTTTTTTAATTAAAGTTTACTTTAATTTTATAAAATACTTAAACCTTTCAATAAATCATTAACCAAACAAAATTTCTATGGCAAAAAAAAGCATGATTGAACGCGAGAAAAAACGCATTCGTCTAGAAAAAAAATACGCTCTAAAACGAACAAATTTACTGCATGATTATAAGCAAGAAGAAAACTTTACTAAAAAATTAGAAATTCATTCAAAAATCCAACAGTTACCACGTAATAGTGCAAAAACAAGAATCCGTAACCGATGTTGGAAAACAGGTCGTCCACGCGGAGTTTTTCGTGATTTTGGTGTCTCGCGCCATGTTCTACGTGAAATGGCACACCAATGTTTATTACCAGGTGTTACAAAATCTAGTTGGTAATAAAACTTATATTGATTTTTTTAAATTTCATTTATAATTAAATATAGATTTGAAGAAAAATGTTTTTGTTATAATTTAGCACTAAGTTTTTTTTAGAATTACCCTGATTTATTTTTAATCATTAGGAGTTTTTATGATTTCTGATTCACAAGTTTACACAGCATTATGTATTGCCTTATTAGCATCAGTTTTAGCAATTAGTTTAGGAACTTCACTTTACGAATAATCAATAATTAACGTCTTTCATAAACCGTTAATTATTTCAAATGCAAAAGTTTAATATTTAATAATATAGTTTTAACATTATGGTACAAGAAAACTCAAAAGATTTTGTTACTCCAGTATTTCCATTTACAGCAATTGTTGGTCAAGATGAAATGAAACTTGCGTTACAATTAAATGTTATTGATCCTAAAATTGGTGGCGTTTTAATTATGGGTGACCGTGGAACTGGTAAATCTACAACAATTCGAGCGATTGCCGATTTACTTCCAGAGATTGAAGTAGTTGCAGAAGATCCATTTAATTCTCATCCAACAAATTTAGAGTTAATGAGTAGTGAAGTAAAATCACAGATTCAAAGTGATTCTAATGATATTGAAACAGATTTTATCAAGATTCCAATGATTGACCTACCTTTAGGAGCAACAGAGGATCGTGTTTGTGGTACAATTGATATTGAAAAAGCATTAACTGAAGGTGTAAAAGCTTTTGAACCTGGATTACTTGCAAAAGCAAATCGTGGGATTTTATATGTGGATGAGGTTAATTTATTAGATGATCATTTAGTAGATATCTTATTAGATTCAGCAGCTTCAGGTTGGAATACTGTAGAACGAGAAGGGATTTCAATCCGCCACCCAGCTCGATTTGTTTTAGTTGGATCTGGAAACCCAGAGGAAGGTGAATTACGACCTCAATTATTAGATCGATTTGGTATGCAAGCTGAAATTAGAACCGTAAAAGATCCAACGTTACGTGTAAAAGTTGTCGAAGAAAGAACATCATTTGACCAAACACCAATGGTTTGGATTGATAAGTACGAACAACAACAACAAGAATTACGTGATCGTATCGTTTCAGCTCAACAATTATTACCAAGTGTTCAAATTGATTACGATTTACGAATTAAAATTTCAGAAGTTTGTAGCCGTCTTGACGTAGATGGATTACGAGGAGATATTGTGACAACACGTGCTGCGCAAGCTCATGCCGCTTATGATAATCGTGATAAAGTAACAGTTGACGACATTGCAGCTATTATTGTACTGTGTCTACGTCACCGATTACGCAAAGATCCATTAGAATCAATTGCGGAAGGTAATAAAGTAGAGAAAATTTTTAAAGAAATATTTGAAATCGAAGAATAATTTCTTATTGTTTAAACCATTAAATTTTATGTTAACCATTCTTGGAAATGTTATAAGTCTGTTTTTAATTTTAATTATTTTGGTACGGATTCCTCGAGATTCTATTGGTCTCTCAAGTTTTGCAAATAGCAGTGACTTATTAGGTTCTCCAGGTTCAGCGCAACGTTTTTTAGATATTTTAACAGTTAGTGGTATTTTAATTTATTTTGCAATTGCATTTCAACTTAATATACAAATGAATTAATGGGAAAGCGTCATAAACATTAGATTATTTGTTGTTGTTAATTCGCAATTTTAAAAATACAAAAAATGGATTACTCGTTGCAATCGCACAGTAATTCCATTTTTAAGAACTATAGTACGTTATATCATTGATTTTCTTCGTTTTTATCGATCAAAATAATGAGAATAAATAGTAAATTTAGAAAAATCTTTTTTATTAAATTTAGAGGAATAGAGGAACGAAAAAAATTTATTTAATCATTCATAAAGCAATTTGCGATCATTGATTTAATTTAGTTTTTTTTGTTACAAATCATTGGATTGTCAGTAACCTAAAGCAGTTATTCTTTCGAATGTTGGAAATTGTTAGTTAATAGTTTGAAAAACTATAACATAACATTTGTTTTATGTTATAGCTTTAATAAATTTAGTTAATTGATAAATACTTACTTGATCAAAAGAATAAATTGGAATTTGTTTTTCCTTCGCAAATCGATTCAAGTTTGAATTTTGTTGTAAGTGTTTTGTTAAACCAATTATAACACTTGCTTTTTGCAAATCATTTGTTAATGTAAACGTTCTATTCGATTTTGAAAAAACTTCTTTGAGAAAATTTTTTGAGATTGAATAGGAATAAATAACTAAACTTTTTTTTAGTTCATGTAATAATTTATGAGTTTTTAAAGAATTAAATTGTGTCCAACAATTGGAAACAGTTAATTGAACGTTATCAGTTCGTAAACTAGTTTGGGGTAATAAATTTGGCGAAGGGGAAAAATTTTCACATTGAATTTGTATTTTTTCATCTAATTGAAATTTTCGAGTTTGACAGATTAATGCATCTTTTCGTAAAAATAAATCTGCTGATATGGCAACATTTTCATGAATTGTCCAGATATTGGGGTGATTAATTTCAATAATAATTTCAAATGCTGGATACGCCTTACGTTCTAATATACTTTTTTGAGTACCTCGTCGCTTAGCTTCATCATCACTGAGAGTAACATATTGAATTCCTCCAATCAAATCTGATAATGGTGGATTTTTAATTAAATTTTCCAAGCAATTTCCATGAGTTGTTCCAATTAATTGAACTCCTTTTTCGGCAATGGTTCGAGCTGCTAAAACTTCTAACTCTGTTCCAATTTCATCAATTATAATGACTTGAGGCATATGGTTTTCAACAGCTTCAATCATTACTTGATGTTGTAATTCCGTTTTTGGAACTTGCATTCGTCTAGCACGACCGATCCCAGAATGGGTAATATCACTATCACCACCAATTTCATTAGATGTGTCAATTATAACAACCCTTTTCTCCATTTCATTGGCTAATACTCTTCCAATTTCACGAATGATGGTTGTTTTCCCAACTCCTGGCTTTCCAAGAATTAACATGGATTTCTCAGATTCTAATAAATCACGAATGACAGAAACGGTACCAAATATAGATCGACCAATTCTACAAGTTAATCCATTTATTAAAAATTGTCGATTTCTAATACAACTAATTCGATGAAGTGTTCGCTCGATACCAGCTCGATTTTCATTACTAAATTTACTTAAGTGTTTTGTGACAAAATCTATATCTTGCCAGGAGATAATTTTTTGTGAGAGGTATTCTGGACCATAGGTAAATCGCGCTTCAGGACGGCGACCTAAATCAAGAACAATCTCAATCATTTGATCGTGATAACGATGTTTCTTCAGAGTTTGTTGAAGAAAGAAGGGCAAATTTTCAATTAATTTTTCAAAATCATTAGTTAAATTCATGAACAAAAGAATATTAATAAATTTATAATTTAAATTTCCCTCAAGAATACAGAGTAATTTAAATTAGTTTGTTTTAATTAGTACTAGTTAATAAAGATTGGAATGTTGAACTATCTAAGATTGCAATCTGTGATAACATTTTACGGTTTAAATCAATATTTGATTTTTTAAATTTATGGATTACTTGACTATATGTAATACCATTTGCTCTTGAAGCCGCATTAATTCTTCGAATCCAAATTTTTCTAAAAATTCGTTTCTTCTGTTTACGACCCACATATGAATATCGTAGAGCTTTCATAACTTGTTGATTTGCAACTCTGAATAAAACAGAATGTGCACCTCTATAACCACTTGCAAGTGATAGAATTTTTTTTCGACGTTTACGGGCTACATTTCCACGTTTGACTCTTACCATTTGTATTGTATTGTTATTAATCTAATAAGGTAACATTAATTTAATCGGTGCTTTATCACTTTTATTAACACAACAAACTTGTGATAATTTTCGTTTTTGTTTGTTGGATTTTTTCATTAATAAATGACCTTTATAAGCATGACGACGTAAAAAATTATTTGTTCCAGTAATTTTATATCTCTTTGCTGCTGCTTTTCGTGTTTTTAGTTTTGGCATAACATTCTATTTATATTTGTTCGGATACAATTTTTTAAAATAAGCCTTTGATTTCAAAGGATGAGAATATAAGATTTGGTCACCATTTTTCCAATCAACAGGGCATGCCTGACCAGGATTTTCTTTTATATATTGAATTGACTTCAAAACTCGGAGCAATTCATCTATATTTCTTCCACATAATAAATTATTAACTGTATAATATTGGATAATTCCTTCCTTGTCAATAATAAATATCCCAGGAAAGGAAAGACCATCATTTGTTAGTAAATGATATTTTTTGGTAATGGTTTGATTTAAATCTGAAACTAAAGGATAATGTAACTTTCCTAATCCACCTTGATTACGGTTTGCCAATAAATATTGTAAGTGTGAAAATGGACTATCGATTGAGATTGCTAAAATCTGAGTAGATAATTGTCGAAAATCATTAATTCGGTCACTTAATTGAATTAATTCAGTTGGAGAAACAGATGTAAAATTTGCTGGATAAAAAACTAAAAGTACATATTTTTTTCCATGATAATCAGATAATCGAATTTTTCCTAATCGATTTTGATAAATTCCAACGGTTAAAAAATTTGGTGCCATTTTTCCAATTTGTGGAGGGTTATTCATAAACAAAAATTTTCAGTACAAGAATATAAACGAAAAAATAATAATCAAATAAACAATGGATAGCAATTTTTAACAGCATTTTATGCTTTATTATGTCTCAAAATAGATACTAGGTAGTTTTAAAAATTTTAAAATTATTAAAAAAGTTGGTTTGAATATATGAAACCTGTTATGATATAAATTAAAAATAAGTTAAGTATAAAATAATAAGGAAATAAATTCAATGAATCGTGACACTATACAAAAAATTCTTATTGGATTATTTGTCACAGCTTGTATCTTTTTAGGGATTCAAGTTATTGATGTAGATAATGTTTTAGAATTTGATAAGAATTCTCCAAAAACTGAAATGACGGTTGCTTCTAGCGGTTCACGCATGACATATGGAAGATTCTTAGAATATTTAGAACTTGGTTGGGTAAAACAAGTTGATCTATATGATAATAACCGAAATGCAATTGTTTTAGCTTCAAGTCCTGAACTAGGAAATCGTCCCCAAGCAATCCGTGTTGAAATACCAGTTGGTGCTTCACAATTAATTCAAAAACTAAAAGAATATAATATTGATTTTGATGCTCATCCACTTCCACAGAAAAGTCTTTTAGTTACAATTGCAAGTAATTTAATTTTACCATTAATTTTTATTGCTGGTTTAATATTTTTCTTCCAAAATTCAGAAAACTTCCCACAAAACAACGGAATGTCTCCCATGAATTTAGGTAAATCAACAGCACGATTTGATCAACGACCAGAAACAGGGATTTCATTTGATGATATTGCAGGAATTGATGAAGCAAAAGCTGAATTTGAAGAAATTGTATCATTTTTACGTGAACCAGAACGTTACACATTAGTTGGTGCAAAAATTCCAAAAGGTGTCCTATTAGTAGGCCCTCCAGGTACTGGAAAAACGTTATTAGCAAAAGCAATTGCAAGTGAAGCAAATGTTCCATTTTATAATGTTGCTGGATCGGAATTCGTAGAAATGTTTATTGGTATTGGTGCAGCTCGAATTCGTGATTTATTTAAAAAAGCTTCTGAAAATACTCCTTGTATTGTTTTCATTGATGAAATTGATGCAGTGGGACGTGAACGTGGCGCTGGTATTGGCGGTGGTAATGATGAACGTGAACAAACTTTAAACCAATTATTAACAGAAATGGATGGGTTTAAAGAAAATAAAGGTGTTATTGTCGTTGGTGCTACAAACCGAGTAGATATTTTAGATTCAGCTTTACTACGTCCTGGTCGTTTTGATCGTCAAATTCAAGTGGGATTACCGGATCGATTAGGAAGACTTGGAATTTTAAAAGTTCATGCACGAAATAAACCTTTAGAGAAAGATGTTTCATTAATTCAGATTGCAAATCGAACACCAGGTTTTTCAGGAGCAGATTTAGCAAATTTATTAAATGAATCCGCAATTTTAGCAACTCGTTATAAAAAAGATAGCATTTCGAAAAATGAAATTAATGAAGCTGTTGATCGAATCATTGGCGGAATCGCGGGTTCAGCTATGGAAGATAGTAAAAACAAAAAATTAATTGCTTATCATGAAGTTGGTCGTGCTGTTATTGGCTCATTATTACAAAATCATGATGCTGTTGAAAAAGTTACACTAATCCCTCGTGGAAGTTCAAAAGGACTAACGTGGTTTGCTCCAAGTGAAGATCAAATGTTAATTTCACGTGCACAGTTACTAGCACGAATTACAGAAACATTAGGTGGACGAGTAGCAGAACGAGTTATTTTTGGTGAAACAGAAGTAACAACTGGATCGAGTGGTGAAATTCAGCAAGTAACCCGAATTGCTAGACAAATGGTTACACGGTATGGAATGTCAATTCTTGGCCCAATCGCATTAGAAAATGAGAATAATGAAATGTTATTCAAAGGTGAAATGTCAAATCGTATTGATGATGAAGTTTGTCGAATTGTAAGTCATTGTGAACAATTAGCAACGCGCATTATTCGTGATAATCGAGTTATTATTGATTTAATTGTGGAACGTCTACTAGAATCTGAGACAATTGATGGACCTGAATTCCGTTCTTTATTAGAACAGTATACAATTCCACCAACAAAATAATCTAAATTTTTTAAAATTTTCATTCTTATTACAAAAAATTGTAATAAGAATGAAAAGTACTATTTATTATTTATTCTTACTAAATAATTCTTTTGATTCAGCAATTGCTTCTTTTAATGATGCTTCTGCTTCTTCTGTGAATTGATTTGTTGATGTAACGATATTTAAGTATGGTTTTTGTGATGTTGTTAAATATGAAATTAAACTTGCACAGTAACCTTTAACGTCTGAAACTTCGATATCATCTAAGAATCCATTAATACCAGTGTAAATTAATGCAACTTGTTGAGCAACTGATAATGGTGAATTTTGTGGTTGTTTTAAAAGTTCACGTAATCGTGTTCCACGAGCTAATTGCTTTTGTGTTGCTTCATCTAAATCAGAGGCAAATTGTGAAAACGCTTCTAATTCAGCAAATTGAGCTAATTCTAATTTTAATTTACCTGCAACTTTTTTCATTGCTTTCGTTTGTGCTGCAGAACCTACTCGAGATACTGAAATACCAACGTTAATTGCAGGTCGAATTCCTGAATTGAATAAATCGTTTGATAAGAAGATTTGTCCATCTGTAATTGAAATTACATTTGTTGGAATGTACGCTGAAACGTCACTTGCTTGAGTTTCAATAACTGGAAGCGCAGTCATACTTCCACCACCTAATGCATCACTTAGTTTTGCTGCACGCTCTAATAAACGTGAGTGTAAGTAGAATACATCACCTGGGTACGCCTCACGTCCTGGAGGACGACGTAATAATAATGACATTTGACGGTAAGCCATTGCTTGTTTTGTTAAATCATCATAGATAACTAACGTCGCTTTTCCTTTATACATGAAGTATTCTGCTAATGCTGCACCAGCATATGGAGCAATGTACTGTAATGTTGCTGGATCATTTGCACTGGCTGCTACAATAATTGTATATGCCATAGCACCTTTTTCTTCTAAAACATTTACTACTTGAGCAATTGTTGAAGCTTTTTGACCAACACCAACATAAACACATACAACATCTTCTGTTGCTTGGTTAATAATTGTATCAACAGCGATTGCAGTCTTACCTGTTTGACGATCACCAATAATTAATTCTCGTTGACCACGACCAATTGGAATCATCGCATCAATTGATGTAATACCAGTTTGTAATGGTTCACAAACCGATTTACGACTAATAATTCCAGGAGCCATTGCTTCAAGTAATTGACTATCTGAAGATTCAATTTCACCTTTTCCATCAATTGGAAGACCTAATGCATTTACAACACGTCCTAAGAAGCCTTCACCAACTGGAATTTGTGAAATTTGACCTGTTGATTTTACAGTACTACCTTCTAAAATTTGACGGCCAGTACCCATTAATACAACACCAACATTGTCATTTTCTAAATTTAAAGCAATACCAACGGTTTTGTCTTCAAACTCTAAAAGTTCTCCACTCATTACTTGATCAAGACCATAAACGCGGGCAATACCATCACCAACTTGTAAGACCGTACCAATATTATCTACCTTAACATCTTGATCATATTGTTCAATTTGTTCACGGATAATACTACTAATTTCGTCTGGACGAATATTTATCATTGTATTATTTTTTAAGATATAAAAAGTTAATAAAGTTTATTTGCGTTAAATTTCTAACACAGTATCTAAATGTTTCGCTAATTTTTGTAATTGATTTTTTACTGTAAAATCAATAACCTTTGAATCTGTTTTAATTAAAAACCCACCAATTAAACTAGGTTCCACATTAATTACTAATCGAATTTCGCGAGCATTCGTTAATTCTTTTAATTTTTGAATCAGCGTATCTTTTTGTAAATTTGTAAAAGCAGATGCTGTTGAAACTTCAATCATTTTAATCGACGCAGTTTGATAAATTAATTCTAGATAACTTTCAATTACTGCAGTTAATAAATTAATTCGATCACGTTCTACTAAAACCATTAAGAAATTAAAAGTCTCGGTATTAAGTTGTGATTTTAATGTTTTTGTTAAAATCCCACTTTTTACTTCTTGTTTTACAATAGGATTGGTTAGATATTCCATTAATTCTGGAGTTTCCTCTAGAAAAATATCTAAATTTTGAAAATCTGCTGTAATTTGATGCATAATATTCTTTTCAACTGAAAAGTCGAATAGAGCACGTGCATAAGGAGCTGCAATTTTCGATGTTAAGGGATTTCCACTCATAATAAATCTCCTTTTAATTTATCAATAGTCTCATTAATTAGTGCACTTGAACGTTCTTTTGATTTAAATGTTTCTTGGACTCTACTTACTGTTCGTTGTAAGACAAGGGAAATAATTTGTTGTTTAATTTCAACAAATATTTGACGCTCTTTGGAACGGAAAGTTGCTAAAGCACGGTCAAAGCGAACTGTTAAATCTTTTTTAGCTTGAAATGCATCTGACTCAAGTAATACTTTTTTAGTTGTTACCGTTTCATTTTTAATTTCACTGATAACAATATTTGCTTGATTCAATTGCTTTTGAGCTTCGACTAAACGTTTTTTTGCTTCACTTAATCGATCTTCAGCATCTTGAACACCTTTTACAATCGTCGTTCTTCGTTCTTCTAATAATGATCCTAAAAAGTCTCGACCGGTATAAACTAAAATTCCAAGCAAGGCTAGAATATTAATTAAACCTGTTTCTAGAATATCGGTATTTAAACTAATGCCTTCATTGGCAAGTAATGTAAAAATCTGATCAAAATTTTCCATGGTTTCGATTTTTTATCTAAACTGTTTGTTCACTTATAGAAAGAAAAATTACAGTCCACAAAAAATTTAAATTGCTAATCTAGTTTCAATATCCGTTGCTAATGATTGAACGATTTCATCTAAATTATTAAGCGCAATTTCTTTCTTGGCAAGAAGATCTTTAGTAATAGTATCTAATAAATTATCAATATATTTTTGAGAAATATTTACTTCTACTTCTAAAATTTCTTTATGAATTTTTTGTGATTTTGCAATTTCTAATTGAGCTTGTTTACGGACATCTTCTAACTCTTGTTCATATTGCGTTGTTAGTGTATTAGCTTCTGCTAATATATTTGAAGCTTCGCTAAGATTTGTTAAAATATATTCTTTTCGTTCTTCAATAACTGTTAACAATGGGTTGTATAAGATGATATTTAAAACAACCATAAGTAATAAAAATTGAATTGCTACTAATGGCAATGTTGCATTAATATCAAATAACCCACCTGGTCCACTAACTTCTGAACTTGAGATTAAAATTGAAAAATTAATCATATAAAATCTATATATTATAGAATTAAAGTTTTGTGAATAAAAACCTGTTAATTAGGTTTTTATTTATGTGTGAGAATTTTTACGTCTCTGAATTAACCGTTGAATGGGTTAGCAAATAATAATGCTAAAGCTACAACTAGACCGTAAATAGTTAAGGCTTCCATGAAGGCTAAACTTAATAATAGTGTACCACGAATTTTGTTTTCTGCTTCTGGTTGACGAGCAATACCTTCAACAGCTTGACCAGCAGCGTTACCTTGACCAATACCAGGTCCGATAGCAGCTAAACCAATAGCTAAACCAGCAGCAATAACAGAAGCAGCAGAAATAATAGAATCCATAATAAAATTTTAGTTATATATATATATTTTAAAAAATCTAATCTTGGTCAGTCAAAATTTACTCAAGAGCTTCTGCAATATAGGCAGCAGCTAATGTTGAGAAAATTAAAGCTTGTACTGAACCAGCAAAAATCCCTAATAACATGATTGGTAAAGGAATTACCAATGGCACTAATGAAGTTAATACAGTAATTGTTAATTCATCAGCTAAAACATTTCCGAATAATCGGAAACTTAATGATAACGGCTTTGTAAAATCTTCTAGAATATTAATTGGTAAAAGAAGTGGAATTGGTTCAACATAACGTTTGAAATATCCAAACCCTTTTTTACTTAAACCTGCATAGAAGTAGGCAAGTGAAGTTAATAATGCTAATGCAACCGTTGTATTAATATCATTCGTAGGAGCAGCAAATTCTCCTTCTGGCAGTTCAATTAATTTCCAAGGAATAATTGCTCCTGCCCAGTTACATCCAAAAATAAAGAAGAATAATGTCCCAATAAATGGAATCCATTCTTTATAAAAACTCTCACCTAATTGATCTTTAGCAATATCAGTTACAAATTCTACTGCACTTTCCATAAAGTTTTGGAAACCGTGTGGAATTCGTTCGGCATTTGAACTACCTAAGAAGGCAAATATTAATAATAATAAAAATACAAACCAAATAACGACAAGAACTTGACCATGAACTAAAAATCCTGCAAGATTCCAGTAAAAATGTTTTCCAACTTCTGCTTCCGCTAATAGTGTAAACATATTTGAATCAAACATTTCTGGGTATAAAAAATTTAACTAACTTAGTAAATTACCCAATATTAAAAAATATATAGGAACAATATAAATTATAAATTAATTTATAATCATTTAGGGATAAATTTATAAAAAAGCTTTTATTTAGTTAACCAACCATAACCCTTATCTTCTAACTCTGTGGCTAAGTCAGCAGAACCAGTTTTAGTAATTTTACCATTTTGCATTACATGAACATATGTTGGATTTATATAATCAAGTAGTCGTTGATAATGAGTAATTAATAAAATTGCTTTGGATGGATTCATAAAATTATTGATTCCAATGGAAATTGTTTTTAATGCATCAATATCTAAACCGGAATCTGTTTCATCTAAAATAGCTAATTCTGAGTCTAACAAAATCATTTGTAAAATCTCATTTCGTTTTTTTTCTCCACCTGAAAATCCTTCGTTTACATTTCGACTTAAAAAAACTGGGGACATTTTTACAAGTTCTAATTTTTCACTAATCAAGCTAAAGAATTCAATTGGATCTACTTCAGGTTTGTTATAAAATTTTTGTTTGGAATTGTACGCCAAACGAAGGAAATCTTCATTACTTACACCTGGGATTTCAATTGGATATTGAAAAGCTAAAAATATTCCTAAATGTGATCGTTCTTCGGGTTCAAGATCCAAAATACTAAGGCCTTTAAAAAAAATTTCTCCGTCAACTACTGAATAAGCTGGGTGTCCTGCTAAAACTTTTGAGAAAGTACTTTTCCCTGACCCATTTGGTCCCATAATTGCATGAATTTCACCTTTATTTATTTTCAGATTAAAATTTTTTAAAATTTTGTTATCGTCAATTGAAACATTTAAATTTTTGACTTCTAAAAGAGTTACATTTGAATTCATTAGCCAACACTTCCTTCTAATTTTAAAGTTAATAAATTATCTGCTTCAGCAGCAAATTCCATTGGTAGTTCTGTAAAAATTTCACGACAAAATCCACTTATCATTAATTCTACAGCTTTTTCTAATTCAATACCACGTTGTAAAAAATAGAAAATTTGTTCTTCTCCAATCTTTGAGGTTGAAGCTTCGTGTTCAATTTTTGTTGTCGAATTATTTACTGAAATAAATGGAAAAGTATTTGCATTTGATAAATTTCCAATTAATAATGAATCACACTGTGAATAGTTTCGAGCACCATGTGCTTTATTTAGTACGTTTACAAATCCGCGATAACTATTTTTAGATTTACCCGCTGAGATACCTTTTGAAATAATACGACTTCGTGAATTTTTACCAATATGGGTCATTTTTGTTCCCGTATCCGCTTGTTGATAATTATTTGTTAGAGCAACAGAGTAAAACTCTCCTTGTGAATTATCTCCCATTAAAACACAGCTTGGGTATTTCCATGTAATTGCAGAACCAGTTTCGACTTGAGTCCATGAAATTTTTGAATTTGTTCCAGCACATAGACCTCGTTTTGTTACAAAATTGTAAATTCCACCTTTTCCATACTCATTACCTGAATACCAATTTTGAACAGTCGAATATTTAATACTAGCATTTTCTAAAGCAATTAATTCAACAACAGCAGCATGAAGCTGATTAGTATCGTATTGTGGAGCAGTACAACCTTCTAAATAATTAACTTGACTATTTTTTTCAGCAATTAACAATGTTCTTTCAAATTGACCTGAATTCTCATCATTGATTCGAAAATACGTAGAAATATCTAAAGGACAAATGGTATCTTCAGGAATATAACAAAAGGAACCATCAGTAAAGACAGCTGAATTTAAGGCAGAAAAATAATTATCACCAATTGGGACAATTGAGCCCAAATATTTTTGTATTAATTTAGGCGAATGATGAATCGCTTCTGAAATCGATGAAAAAATAATTCCATATTGACTTAATTCATCTTGAAATGTTGTTCCTACTGAAACACTGTCAAATACAACATCAACAGCAACATTTGCTAATCGTTTTTGTTCATTTAATGAAATTCCTAATTTCTCAAAAGTTTGAAGTAATTCTGGATCAACTTCATCTAAATCTTGTAATTTTTTTTTCGACTTTGGAGCAGAATAATAAATTATTTCTTGATAATTTATTTGTGGAAATTTTAGATAAGCCCAATCTGGTTCTGACATTTGTTTCCACCGCTTATAAGCTTTTAATCGAAATTCTAATAAAAACTTGGGTTCTTTTTTTTTCTTGGAAATTAAAGCAACAGTTTGTTCATTTAGTCCTTTCTTAATAATATCTTTTTCAATATTTGTTGAAAATCCATATTGGTAAGTTTTATTGACCAACTTTGTAATATTGGTATTTAAAACCTTATTTGATTGGTTAATCATAGCAACGAAAATATAAGATATGTATATAAATAATTTAATATAGATCAATTATTATACATTATAGGGATTATTGTAAAAGAAATTTTTAATATCCTTATAGCCCTAGTTTAATTTAATAAAGATCATTCTAATAAGTTATAAATTTATTAATAAATAATAATTATTAAAGTTTAGGAAACCCAGATTATAATCATTAATTAAGGTTGCTATTTACTATATTTCTAGTATAAATAATCAACCGACAGAACTAGTTTTTAACTAAAATTAGTTAACTATCTATTATATATTGCCTTTTATTCTAAGGAGAAATCA